TAATGTGACTAACTGACCCAAAAATTTGCTTTCTTCCTCATGAATCGAATTAGTGTTCGCGACCCAGGATTCAATTTGATCATCAATCCACTCCCAGTTCACGTTTTCTCTTTTTCTGAGCAAGGAATAAATATCTTTACTTGTATTACTTATATGACTTAGCTTGCTGACATTTATGGAAAAAGCAATTCGAGTCATAATATCGCTGAACAGATTCTTTAACCACAAATCATTTGGTTCAGAGATAGGATACTTATCTAAAAGTTTTCGAACCTCAATCCTAGATGAGGAACTCATAAAAGAGTTTAAACTTTTAAAATTTTTATATAACTTAATAAACGCTCGCGAAACAAAGAAAAGATGCATAGTAATGAGATACCCAACAAAAATCACAAAGAAAGTCTTTAAATAGAACATCTTTACCGAAGTTTTTTGATCTAGGCCCAAAATAAAGTGATTGAATCCCCCCTTCCTCAAGCTCTCGATTGTTATAAAAAAGGGCATTTTCCCTAATTCCATCTGAAGACTTTGCCATGATAAAGCCAAAAACCTTGACACTAGGTCTGAAAAGATCAGATTTATATATTTGTACCCTGCTAAAGTAAAAAAGCTTGGCAGATATCTATGAAATAAATTCCATTTTTCTGATAAAAGAGAAAAAAAACTATCTCTTTGAAAATTCGTTCCTTTTTCTTTTCGATCAAAATGAATACATTCTGAATAGGGACTATTACTCAAACCCATCTTTGAAATGAAATTGGGAAACTCATAAAAGTTTTTTGTTTCAGAATAAGATAGATTCATATTCAGATCGAAAAAAGGTTGACAAGAAGTTCTTTCCAAATTGACTATTTGTGTCTCTGTTAGAGGTGTTGCAGAAGTGTCTATGATCGAATAAATAGCTCTACCAATGACTGGATCGGAGTGAAAATCTTGAGATATCCATTTGAGATCTACCATTGGTGAACTAGTACCTATATGCTTTTTATCCCCGCAAAAAGAAATTATTTTCTTACGAAGGAACAAGCTATTCAGAAATTGCCCATAAAGAAAATTAAAATGAGTATTCCAAGTCCTTTCCACAGAAAATGGAAATCTTGTCTTACAATCGAGCCAAAAGCAGTCCGGATTATTCAAGAATCGAAGTCTATTTGCTTTATAAAAAGAATATATTAATGAATTTACTTGAAATTGATTCGCGGGGTTCAACCCATTTTCTTGATCGTGGAAGATTTTTAAAAAATCGGAATCCTTTTTATAGAAATATTTGGTTCGAGTATGTAATGAGTCAATTGGTAGCTTATTAAGTGATGTTATTGCTCCATTTACTACGAAGTTGGAAGGACTCGACTCTTCCACAAAAAAGGGGTTCAGTCTTTTTAAATGAACCATTTTAAATCCTATTGATTCTAACAACCGATCACAAAGTTTATGAGTTGGCCCTTGCAAGTCATAAATATAAATTTTGGATCTCTGAATTGGAGTATTCCCTAAACTTACACAGTCACAAAAAAGTGAATTAGCCCAAAAGAAAAGAAATTTAGTCACAAAAACAAATATCTTAGTAAACAAGCCAACAAGCGAATGGGGCGAAAAGAAGGACCGAACTGCCTTGAAAAGTTTGTCCAACAGATAAGGAATCAACTTATATACCCTTTTTTGTACTTTTTTCTCTATGTACTTACGAACCTCAGACCAATAAATCCATTTTTCAATAATATAAACACGTAATTGAAGAATAAAAACACGTAATTGAAGAATAGAAGCACGTAATTGAAGAATAGAAGCACGTAATTGACCAGGAAATCGAATCAAAAAAACACGTAATTCACCAAACTTCACTTGCATGACTTGAAACGTGCCTTCAAAACGACTCTTTTGAACTTGAAAAAACTTTTTCTGCTCAGAAGAAAGGAAATGTTCAAACTGTTCCTGTAAACTATTTATGCTATTCGACCATTTGTATCTATCCTTTTTGATTTTATAGTTTATTTGAGTTCGATAATTGAGAAGAGCTGCCACTTTTTGCTCTCTTGGAATTTGATTCCGATGGAGATCTCTTAGATAAAAAGAAAATTCCTTATGATACACCATATCCGGTTCGCTTATTACTAGAGTCCATAGATCTGCTCTTCCTTGCATGATCTCTTCGACTTTCAAATAAAATCGCTGAACTAAACTAAATAATTTATTTTTTTTTGCCAGATCTGATGAAATAGAATGAATTGAGACAGTCTTTTGTAAATAAAGAATGATTTTTACTAAATGAAGTATTTCATTCTTTTCCGCTCGCCGGACAAAACAAAGAGGTTTCTTCGCAAAGTGAGGATCTTTAGTGGCCCTCTCAATCGGAGTCGACGTTATATATAGTTCTGAACATCTCTCAGAGCAAAAAGACCCAAGGAATCTTGTCCGAAAATGTTCTATTTTTTCCGGAAACCGCTGAGAAATCTTATCTTTCTCGCGTTCCGTTTCAAGAAAGGAAGGATCCCAAGAACTTGCTCGTTGTTGAATATTTTTTTGATGAATCAATCCAGAATATTCCGAATCCTCATTCTGAAGGGACTCAAAAAGGTCTATGGGTGGATAAGAGGATTTACTCAAGTTCTTTCCTGGAACAAAAGGAGATCTTGATCTTGTGGAAGCAGACTGAAGATTTGACCATATATTTCGCCCCTTGCTAAAAAAGCGATCCTTGTTTAACCTCATATTACTAAAAAAAAAATAGGATTCGGGCCTATCATTTCGCCAGAGATCTTGGTGGAATTGCCACCAATAAAATTGAGTACAATTTTGCAAGGAGATCGTCCCCCCTTTTCTCGAGAAGAGATCAGAAACATGCTCAATCCTATTTGACTTGAGCCCTCCTTGTGGTATTTTTTCACGAAAAGCAGGCATAAGATAATAAATCCAACTTTTCCCTAAGATTTTGAATCGCGATTCCGAATTTGGCTCTTTGTCATCTAGATAATATACAAACGGAAACTCAAGATCTTGGAGCGCTTTTTCTTTTAATAAGATATCAATTCCGGCAACCATTTCATGAAAACTACGATTCTCCATCAAGTTCCTCCACCGCACTTTTGTTATTGGCAGAACCTCAGTATTTTCTTTCGGTTTCAGTAAAGAATTAGTTTTTCCCTTTGGAAAAGAAAGGAGCAACATACTCATTTTAATTAATCTACGGGCTTGATCATCATCATAAGTAAACGAGAGAGGAAAAAATCTTTTCAAATAGAGGTTTTTTCGTTCAACCATATTTTGAGTGTTCATGCAATATATAAGGATCCCGACTACAACTACTATGACTCCCTTGATCGTGAAATACCTCTTTCTTGTTGAACCCGGTAAATTGCGTGAAAGTAAGAGGCTCAAAATTCGCGGATCAAAGAGTTTTAAAAACCGTTCTTGGCGGAAGCAAATGGAAATGAAGGATCCCACTGAATAAAAATTGGTCCATGAATCTAAGAAATATTTCGACTTGTTGATCTCTCTCATTATCTCTCGCAATTCGAAAATACCAAATTTGCGATTTTGTTTTTTCATGTCTGTGTAAATCTCCTTTAGTTTATTAGTTTACTTGGATTATCCATTTTATTATAAATATATATTTTATCATATATTTTTTTATAATATATTTTTGATTCAAATGTGTTTAGTCTTTATTATGATACCAGTTCTGTATTGATTTCTATATCCTATCTCTATTATGTCTATCTTTCAAGGTCCTCTTTAAGCATCCATGGCTAAGAGGTTAAGGCGCCCAACTCATAATTGGCGAAGTCGTAGGTTCAATTCCTACTGGATGCACGCCATCTGGTCTATCTATTTACATAACCTAAAAATTGATCTGCTATAATTACTAACATTCTCTATTAAATAAGAAATATTCACTCCAGGATCGGGGGCGAACGACGGGAATTGAACCCGCGCATAGTGGATTCACAATCCACTGCCTTCATCCACTTGGCTACATCCGCCCCAAACAAAAAAAGCAAAACCGGAGCAATTCCCACTTTTCAATAGAAGAGCTCCGGTTTTTCATCTTTTATAATACGACCTAATCCTTATCTTATGCATTTGTAGCTGGAACTTCGAAAGTGGCTAGATCTAGAGGAAAGTTGTGTGCATTACGTTCATGCATAACTTCCATACCAAGATTCGCACGATTTATGATATCAGCCCAAGTATTAATTACATGGCCTTTACTATCCACTACAGATTGGTTGAAATTAAATCCATTTAGGTTGAATGCCATAGTGCTTATACCTAAAGCAGTGAACCAGATACCTATGACAGGCCAAGCAGCTAAAAAGAAGTGTAACGAACGGGAATTGTTGAAACTAGCGTATTGGAAAATCAATCGGCCAAAATAACCATGAGCGGCTACAATATTGTAAGTTTCTTCCTCTTGGCCAAATCTGTAACCTTTGTTAGCCGATTCACTTTCGGTAGTTTCCCTAATTAAACTAGAAGTGACTAGGGAACCATGCATCGCACTGAATAGGGAACCTCCAAATACACCAGCTACACCTAACATATGAAATGGGTGCATAAGAATGTTGTGCTCAGCCTGGAATACTATCATGAAATTGAAAGTACCAGAGATTCCTAAGGGCATCCCATCAGAAAAACTGCCCTGACCAACTGGATAGATCAAGAAAACTGCGGTAGCAGCTGCAACAGGAGCTGAATACGCAATAGCAATCCAAGGGCGCATACCCAAACGGAAACTAAGTTCCCACTCACGGCCCATATAACACGCTACACCAAGTAAAAAATGTAGAACAATAAGTTCATAAGGACCACCATTGTATAACCATTCAGCCATGGATGCTGCTTCCCAAATTGGATAAAAATGTAACCCTATAGCTGCAGAAGTCGGAATAATAGCACCTGAAATAATATTATTTCCATAAAGTAGAGATCCAGAAACAGGTTCACGAATACCATCAATATCTACTGGAGGGGCAGCAATGAAAGCAATAAGAAATACAGAAGTTGCGGTCAATAAAGTAGGGATCATCAACACACCGAACCATCCAATATAAAGACGATTTTCAGTGCTGGTTATCCAGTTACAGAAACGACCCCATAGGTTTTCGCTCCTGCGTCTATCTAAAACTACAGTCACAATAATTTATTAAGTATATTTGATAATCAAGAACTCCCAAGCATATGAAAAAAATAGAACGAAAGAGAGCTTGTTATTTTATAATATATCATACCTGACCGCTCGTTTTAGAGAAACCTATGGCTATGACTTAAATTTTAGTAGAATTGAGATCTTCGAACCCGGAAGGGGTAGATAATTTATTTAAAACCTTGGATTTTGTTTAAAGAAAATTGACGTAAAAAACTTACTATCCAAAAGAGCAGTTTATGATTGATGTTATTTGTCTACAAACATATGTTCTATGGCCTTTTTGATAAATCCTATTCTAAATACCAAATAATTAAAATTTAAATAGATAAAAATATTTTAGCATACTTGACTAAAAATTATAGTAATAAAAGCTCTGGGACGGAAGGATTCGAACCTACGAATAGCGGGACCAAAACCCGTTGCCTTACCCCTTGGCCACGCCCCATAGTTGAAAAACTAAAATGAAAATAATTATTTTTTATTTTTTTTTTAGTACATAAATTTTTAGGTAATACTGAAGGCATTTACTATTTGATAAGATATTTTTCGAAGCCATTATCCCCAACAAAAAAATGCCTAATTTTATTAGTTTTATTTGTCTTAATTCTGTTTTCCTTTCGCGTAGTTTATTCATCAACAAATTGCCCGAAGCCTATTCTTTTTTGAATCCAATCGTAAATTTTATGCCGGTTATACCTGTGCTCTTTTTTCTCTTCGCTTTTGTTTGGCAGGCTCTTGTAAGTTTTCGTTGAAATTCTACAATCTTTGATGCTAATGTTAATCTAAGGAAACTTTTATAGTCTTTACTTTACGATGGAAACCTTTTCTTGTTAAAAAACCCTATATAGTATTTAGGTTCCTTACACTAAAGAAGATAAAAGATATAAAATTAAAATAAAATAATAAACTTATAGTAAAACTCCTACTTAAAATGACTTTATTTTATTTTTTTAACAAACTAAGGTAGATTTTTAATGTTTATTCTAAAACTCTTCGTATACACTGTAGTTATCTTTTTTGTTTCTTTATTTATCTTTGGGTTCCTCTCTAATGATCCAAGACGTAATCCCGAACCTAAAGAAAACTAAATATCCATTTTTGCAAATAATTTCATTTGCAAAAATGGAAAGAGAGGGATTCGAACCCTCGGTACGAATAACTCGTACAACGGATTAGCAATCCGACGCTTTAATCCACTCAGCCATCCCTCCAAAGTCAAATAGAAAAGTCCTATTCAAGTACACGTTATATTTACATATTTACAAGATTTAAATTTTTCTATAACTCTATAGATTCGTTGACATTTTAAAAAAATAAAAAAGATTAAAGCCTCCTTTTTTTTGCTTCATCCTCTCATCTCAGGGCCCGGCAGGCACTCCACCGGGCTTTTTTAGTGATTTTTCAAAGAAAAAAAAAAAAAAGCACGTAATGCGTTCATTGTCTAATGGATAGGACAAAGGTCTTCTAAACCTTTGGTATAGGTTCAAATCCTATTGGGCGCAATTTTTTGATCTCTTTTTTTTTTTTTTTAGCTGGAGTCAAAATTGATCCTTTTGAGCCCGAAGGGTATCCTGCAAAATGTCTTCTGCTTCCTCAGTAAATGTATTAGTCAAATTAATTATTTCTTGAAATTTAGGTTTATTAACTTTTAAGTAATTAGATAACTTACGAAGAAATTCGCCAACCTGCTCAAGTTCCAATGAATCAAGATAACCATTTATTCCAGCATAAATAGTCATTATCTGCTCTGCGGTCGTAAGAGGAGTGGATTTTGATTGTTTAAGTAATTCACGTAAACGTTGACCTCTTGCCAATTGATTTTGACTCGCTTGATCAAGATCAGAAGCAAATTGTGCAAAGGCCTCTAATTCTGCAAATTGTGCAAGTTCCAATTTTAATTTACTAGCTACTTGCTTCATGGCTTTAATTTGAGCTGCAGAACCCACTCGCGAAACAGAGATCCCAACATTAATAGCCGGTCTAAGTCCAGCATTGAATAGATCAGCGGATAAGAAAATTTGTCCATCCGTAATAGAAATTACATTAGTAGGAATATAAGCGGACACATCTCCCGATTGGGTTTCTACTATGGGTAAGGCGGTCATACTTCCTTCACCTAAGTTTGAACTTAATTTAGCAGCTCTTTCCAAAAGCCTTGAATGCAAATAAAATACATCTCCTGGGTACGCTTCGCGACCGGGTGGTCTGCGTAATAAAAGAGACATTTGGCGATAAGCCTGGGCTTGTTTGGATAGATCATCATAAATGATTAACGTGTGTCTTTTCTTATACATAAAATATTCAGCCAAAGCTGCTCCTGTATAAGGAGCGAGATATTGGAGTGTAGCAGGAGAATCCGCCATTTCAGCTACCACAATAGTGTATTGCAAGGCTCCTTTTTCCTGTAAGGTGGTAACTACTTGGGCGACAGAAGATGCTTTTTGGCCAATAGCTACATAAATACAGATTACATTTTGACTTTGTTGATTGAGAATTGTATCTGTCGCGACTGCTGTTTTACCGGTTTGTCGATCTCCAATAATTAACTCTCGCTGGCCGCGTCCTATCGGTATCATCGAATCAATCGCAATGAGCCCTGTTTGAAGAGGCTCATATATGGAACGGCGCGAAAGAATTCCTGGAGCGGGGGAGTCAATTAATCTAAATTCTGAAGATAAAATTTCGCCCCTACCATCAATCGGGGTAGCCAGGGCATTTATAACACGACCCAAATAAGCGTCACCGACGGGAACCTGAGCAATCCTTCCTGTTGCTTTTACCAAACTTCCTTCTTTTATCCCCAACCCATGGCCTATTAACACGACACCAACATTTGTTGATTCCAAATTGAGAGCAATTCCCTTTGTACCCTCTTCAAACTCAATTAATTCCCCTGCCATTACTTCATCAAGACCATAAATACGTACAATGCCATCCCCAACCTGAAGTACGGTACCAGTTTTTAAAATATTTATTTTTTTAGTATAGTGTTGAATACGCTCACGGATAATATTACTAATTTCGTCGGCTCGAATAGTTACCATGATTCTTCTTTTTTTATTTGTAAAACCCAATCCAATAATAGATACAATAAAAAATAAAGATGAATAAACTATATTTATTCAAGTGTTCCCAATATATCAATATTAACACGAATTGTACGTAAATGTAACTCAGCATTCAAAATACTGTTCAGAGTTTTTAAAACTTTTTGTAAGGTTTGCTGTAAGACCCATTGTTGGACGTCATTAATGGCCCTGTGTTGTTCAAACCTACAAGTTTCTTTTTTTTTTTTTTCCCAATGTTCTAAAGTTTTATAAGTTGAATGAATCAAATTCAGCTTTTCACGTTTTATTTCAGAGTATCCAGTAGCTTGTAACTGCTTTGTTTCTATTTTAACTTTACATAAACGCGCCCGGGCCTTTTCTAGTTTTTCAACAGCGTTACTATAAAGGTCTTTTGAAATTTGAATTGTGTTTACAATCTTACTTTTTCTATTATATAAAAAATCCCTTAAAACTCCCCTTCCAAAAATGATCAGTACACCGAGTACCACATTTAAATTTATGAGACTTGTTGCTAAATTATTTATATTCAAGCCGAAACTCCCAGCAGGTGATTGGGAGGCCAAAGAAATTAAATAATCGGTTACGTTTTTCATAAATTATCCTCAAACTATTTTTGTAGTACTTCACTTCTATTTGTCTTCATTTTATGAAAGTATGTATGGGAAAATTTTTAATTCGTTGGAAATGGATTAGCATACTAATTGCTTTTAAAGACGAACATAAAAAATGTACGCAATTATTGGCTGGCTCATATGATCTCGATCCAATTTGATAAAGCAAATTCTTTATCTTTACTACAAACATAAGAATATTAAACAAAAGGATTCGCAAATAAAAGAGCTAATGCGATAACCAACCCATAAATTGTTAAAGCTTCCATAAAGGCTAGACTAAGTAATAAAGTACCTCGTATTTTTCCCTCGGCCTCAGGCTGTCGTGCGATCCCCTCTACAGCGCGACCCGCCGCAGTACCTTGACCAATCCCAGGTCCAATAGAAGCAAGTCCTACGGCAAATCCAGCAGCAATCACAGAAGCAGCAGAAATTATTGGATTCATAATAAATTCTTGGTAAAAAAAAAATAAATAAAGTCGTTAATGATACAATCTAATGCACTAGGATTTTTCTAGTGAATCGAATCAGGAATTATATTTCATTTTTGATTTTCTCAGTCCTTCACGAAAACATAAGGTATTCATTGATACTAAATGTTCTATAATAAATTGAAGGATTTAATAAAAAGCTCCTTTGTGAGATCTATAATAGAAACACATTTCACATTTTGAGAAAAAGCCAATTATATAAGGTCTTTATCATTAGATAAAAAAAATAATTGATGACTTCAATGATAATCGTTGATGGATTCACCTATATAAGCCGCGGCTAAAGTTGCAAAAATAAGCGCTTGAATACCGCTTGTAAACAATCCAAGGAGCATGACGGGGATCGGAACTACTGAAGGTACTAAAGAAACAAGAACAACAACGACTAATTCATCCGCTAAAATATTTCCAAAAAGTCGAAAACTAAGTGATAAAGGCTTTGTGAAATCTTCTAGAATGTTAATGGGTAAAAGAATCGGAGTTGGTTTAATATATTTACTAAAATAACCAATTCCTTTTTTTGAAAAGCCCGCATAGAAATAGGCCGCTGACGTAAGTAAAGCCAAAGCAACAGTAGTGTTGATATCATTTGTGGGTGCAGCCAACTCTCCGTGAGGTAATTTTAATATTTTCCACGGTAAAAGAACCCCTGACCAATTTGAAACAAAAATAAATAGAAATAGCGTACCAATAAATGGAACCCAAGGACCATAGCCTTCACCAATTTGGGTTTGACTCACATCTCGAACCAATTCAAGAACATATTCAAAAAAATTCTGACCCCCAGTTGGAATAATTTGTGGGGTCCGAACAACTAGAGTGGCTGAACATAATAAAATAGAAATTACAACCCAAGACGTTATAAGTACTTGGCCGTGCACTTGGAGAGTCCCTATTTTCCAATAAAAATGTTGGCCTACTTCGACACCAGCGAGATCATATAACCCTTTTAGGTTAGTGATGGAACATGATAAAAAATTCATGAGTGGCCCCCTTAAAAAATAGAACGTTCAACAGTTATTAAGGCTTTCTTAAAGAACCCTGACAAATTGCGAATACTAGTTTGTTAAGAATGAATCTAATCGACGCTGGCCCATCATCATTTGCTGGAATTGCAATATCTGATAGATTGGGATCACAATTCGTATCAATTAAACAAATAGTTGGAATTCCTAAAGTTCTACATTCTTGTAAGGCCGTATATTCTTTGTGTTGATCAATAATGATTACAATATCAGGTAACCCTGTCATATATTGAATACCACCCAGATATTTTTGCAAGCGAGCTAATTTTCTTTTCAACATGATTGCCTCTTTTTTTGGAATATTATCGAGTCCCCCCTTTGTTTGTTCCATTCTCAAGTCTCTGAACTTCTGAAGTCTTATTTTTGTGGTGGACCAATTTGTTAACATACCGCCAAGCCATTTTTTATTAACATAATGACACCGGGCCCTTATAGAAGCTTGCGCTACTACTTCATCTGCTGCATTAGTGGTCCCAACAATTAAGAATTTTTTTCCCCTACTTGCAGCATAAAAAACCAAATCACACGCTTCGGCTAAAAAACGTGCCGTTCTAGTAAGATTTATAATATAAATACCTTTACGCTTTGCTGAAATATAAGGAGCCATTTTAGGATTCCAGTTCCGAGTACTATGCCCAAGATGAACTCGAGCCTCCAGCATATCTTCAAAATTTATGTTCCAATATCTTTTTGGCATTTATCTTCATCCTTTTTTTTTTTTTNATTCTGGGCATATATATCAGCCCCAATTTATATTCTTTATCTATTTAATAAGTTAACCCAAATTGAGAAGAGTTTTTTAAATAATTGCTTCCGGAGATAAAACTTTTAGGATTATATAGATGCTGTTGTGAGTCCCAATAATAATAATTAATAGAAATAATTAAGAAATTGCTCCTTCTAAAGTATGAAACCCATAAATTATCCAGACAAAAAAATATTTTTATAGTTTTACCTTTGAACTTTGAAAGACTTTTTATTAGATCACCAGATTTTTCTTTTTCTATAGTTACAGAGTAATTACTTTATCTCTTATAAACAAAATTTCTCCATGATGGACATGCACAGTTGATCCTGCGGGGAGGCTTGGCTGATCAGAGTCAATTTTACCCACGTTATATATTATAAATTTATATATTATAGATATAAATTTTTATAAATGATAAATAAACCTAGTATTTTGGGGATTCAAAAAGTTTGGTTTGAGGATGAATCTGCAATGAAATAATAGTTTAATTTGAATACTTGAAGAGGCATTGGTGAATTTAAAATAGTGAATGATGAAGATCTTATTATGCGTGAATAACCAGGTGAATAGAATGCCCAAAGAAAAAAACCAGTTTGGTTTTTCCTTTTGGCGATATGGCCGAGTGGTAAGGCGAAGGACTGCAAATCCTTTTTTCCTCAGTTCAAATCTGGGTGTCGCCTGATCAACTAAATTAAATTCTCTTTTTTTTTTTTAGGGATTGGCTATAATAAAAATGAAAATTTTGTCCCATTAATCAGATAGCAGGTGATAATTATCTTTGTTAGGTTCGGATTAGAGATCTTAGAGGAATATTTTGATCTTTAATTTGTGAATTTGTCTTATCAAAAGAAAAGAACTAAAGAAACGAATATACCATTAAAAATTACTTATTTCTATATTTTTCATTTTAAGAAGGGTTCCTTGTCTAAGTATTGATTGTGGGTCTTCGTGAATGCTGCAATAGGGATTCTACTCTTCTTTTTAGTATACTAGAGTCAAGTTTGAATAAAGTCGGTTTTAGTTCATAGAGATGGGGGAGAAAATTTACATGAATATGGTAAGTATCGCCTGGGCTGCTTTAATGGTCGTCTTTACCTTTTCCCTTTCACTAGTAATATGGGGAAGAAGTGGACTCTAGAAGTGCTGCTAATTTAAATTTTTGGGAAATCAAACTATTTCAATTTCATTCTTTTTGTCATACAGCGTTATGCACCACCTTAATAATTTTTAAATTAAACCTATAATCTAATATTTAGATATTATATATTATTATATATATATATCATTCTTTTATGAACTATTAAGTGTTAATTATTAATATTAAAAAGATTAAAATGTAAAATATTAAAAAAGCATAGATATAAATAAATACCTAATAGATAGTCTGGGTTTCATTATCCCCACTATACAGGAATACAAGTCATTTTTTAGTATATGGATATGGCAGATTCAACCCCTGATTTTATCAGTAATATTAAAATTATGTACTATAATTTTTTACAAGCGGACTAACTAACTTAAGGAGTAATTAATTATTTTGACTTACTGTTTTTACATAAAGAATAAGGAGAAGGGCAGTTGGAAATAAAATCAATAGAGCAGTAGCACTAAATGCAAGAATATTGACTTCCATTAGTTCCTTCCTTTTTTACGGCGTACTAAACTCGGGATTTAATCCCTTTTGACTTCTTAATAAATTTTTCCAATTCAAATTAAAAATTCATAAAGAGGTATTTTAGTCGGGACTGGCGGGGCTCGAACCCGCAGCTTCCGCCTTGACAGAGCGGTGCTCTAACCAATTGAACTACAATCCCTGGAAAAAGATATATAAAAGAAAGTGTTATTTTTGTATCTATGTATCCTATCGAGTAAAAAAAAATGGTAGAGTTCTTGGGCCGAGCTGGATTTGAACCAGCGTAGGCATATGACCAACGAATTTACAGTCCGTCCCCATTAACCACTCGGGCATCGACCCAGGAAGAATTAAAAAATCATTTTCTACTGAAACTTGGCAATCAATAATAAAATTTATCTCAGAGTACCTACCCCCAGGGGAATTTGAATCCCCGCTACCTCCTTGAAAGAGAGATGTCCTGAACCACTAGACGATGGGGGCTTACTTAACGACTTAGAATTACTTACATATTACTTAATTATTTATATTATTTATTTTTAATTATTTTTAGAATTTTCGAGACTTAGAAACTAACAATGTTCTCACCTTATTTTATAAATTTTTGAGTTAAAAAATTTTAAAAGAAAAAGGAGCACGGATGTACGGAAACGAAATACTCCATATAAATAATAAAAGAGAAAGTGTGCAAAATTTCATATTATGCAATATAGGAATAATCCAGAGAAGACAAATTGATCTAGTATAGTATCTATTCTGGATGTTGGGTCTCTATTTTTATTCTTAATTATCATTAGGCCCCTTTAACTCAGCGGTAGAGTAACACCATGGTAAGGCGTAAGTCATTGGTTCAAATCCGATAAGGGGCTATCCATTCTAGTCTTTTTTTTTTTTTTTTAGTTAACAAATACAAATATAAACGGAAATTCAAAACATGAACTTGAAATTGCGAACGAACTATTCAAAATTTTAAATATTCTTGTAGATATTTTCTATGGAAAAAAAAAGAAAATACCGTAATTAGAAAACTTCAAAATTAACAGATTTAAAGAAAAGAAGTTGACCATATTCATTTAAAAATGATTCAATCTATTAGTTATTATTTTCCGATTTTTCTTATATCTTCTTTATATCTTTCTTTATATCTAAAGAAGAAACTTTTAGTTATTTATTAGTTATTTAGTTCTATAATATACTAATATACTGAGAGCATGAAGTAAAGACTATCTGTATTTTAGTCTCTAGTTGATTTAATAAAAAACGAAATTTACTTTAATTTTTATTTATTTTTAATAGTTGATCTGAAGATAAGTGGTATCGGGTAGTAGGTATAATTTTCATTGATTAAATTAGTATTTGGTAATAGGCTTGATTAAAAGTTATTTAAAATTAAAAATTTAATTACGTTTATGAATTGGCCCAACTCTTTAATATGGGCCAAATTGGATCTTCGAAACCCATTGGACAGCATGGTTCAAGATACATCAATAATACCGTAAGAACAAAAATTTTCACACATAATAAAACCAAAAACCCTATTAAGGTGCTCGGAAATGGTCGAAGTAGTTTAATAGGAGTATTACCATGACTATAACCTTTGGTCAATATACGAAAAACAACAAGGATTTATTTGATACTATGGATGACTGGTTACGGAGAGACCGTTTTCTTTTTGTAGGTTGGTCGGGTCTATTACTCTTTCCTTGTGCCTATTTTGCCTTAGGCGGTTGGTTCACGGGTACAACTTTTGTAACTTCCTGGTATACCCATGGATTGGCTAGTTCCTATTTGGAAGGTTGTAATTTCTTAACTGCCGCAGTTTCTACTCCTGCGAATAGTTTATCCCATTCTTTGTTGTTACTCTGGGGTCCTGAAACGCAAGGAGATTTTACACGTTGGTGTAAATTAGGAGGTTTGTGGGCATTTGTGGCTTTTCACGGTATTTTCGGATTAATAGGTTTCATGCTACGACAATTTGAGCTTGCCCGATCTGTTCAATTGCGCCCTTATAACGCCATCGCATTCTCTGCTCCAATCGCTGTTTTTGTTTCTGTATTCTTTATTTATCCGCTAGGTCAGTCTGGCTGGTTTTTTGCACCCAGTTTTGGTGTAGCAGCTATTTTCCGATTCATCCTCTTTTTTCAGGGGTTTCATAATTGGACATTGAACCCCTTTCATATGATGGGAGTTTCCGGTGTACTGGGTGCTGCCCTGCTATGCGCTATTCATGGTGCTACCGTCGAAAATACTTTATTTGAAGACGGTGATGGCGCAAATACATTCCGCGCCTTTAACCCAACTCAATCGGAAGAAACTTATTCAATGATTACTGCTAACCGATTTTGGTCCCAGATCTTTGGGGTTGCTTTTTCAAATAAACGTTGGTTACATTTCTTTATGTTATTTGTACCAGTAACCGGTTTATGGATGAGTGCTCTGGGAGTAGTCGGCCTGGCCTTGAACTTACGTGCCTATGATTTTGTTTCCCAAGAAATTAGGGCATCGGAAGATCCTGAATTTGAAACTTTCTACACAAAAAATATTTTATTAAATGAGGGTATTCGTGCTTGGATGGCCACTCAAGATCAGCCTCATGAAAACCTTATATTCCCCGAGGAGGTTCTCCCACGTGGAAACGCTCTTTAATACAACTTTAGCCTTAGCTGGTCGGGACCAAGAAACCACTGGTTTCGCTTGGTGGGCTGGTAATGCCCGATTGATCAATTTATCGGGTAAATTATTAGGGGCCCATGTAGCGCATGCTGGATTAATAGTTTTCTGGGCCGGAGCAATGAATCTTTTTGAAGTGGCTCATTTCGGACCAGACAAACCTATGTATGAACAAGGATTAATTTTACTTCCACATCTAGCGACTCTAGGTTGGGGGGTAGGACCTGGAGGGGAAATTCTAGATACCTTTCCATACTTTGTATCCGGAGTACTTCATTTAATTTCCTCTGCCTTATTGGGGTTTGGTGGTATTTATCATGCACTTCTTGGGCCTGAGATCATAGAAGAATCTTTTCCTTTCTTTCGTTATGTATGGAAAGATAGAAATAAAATGACCACTATTTTAGGTATTCATTTAATATTATTAGGTATAGGTGCTTTTCTTTTAATCTTAAAAGCACTTTATTTTGGGGGTGTATATGATACTTGGGCCCCTGGAGGGGGCGATGTAAGAAAAATTACGAACTTGACCCTAAGGCCAAGTATCATATTTGGTTTTTTACTGAAATCTCCATTTGGTGGAGACGGATGGATTGTGAGTGTGGACGATTTTGAAGATATAATTGGAGGCCATGTATGGGTAGGTTCTATTTGTCTATTTGGTGGAATCTGGCATATCCTAACTAAACCCTTTGCTTGGGCGCGCCGTGCGCTTATCTGGTCTGGCGAAGCCTACTTATCTTATAGTTTAGGGGCTTTATCGATATTTGGTTTCACTGCTTGTTGTTTTGTCTGGTTCAATAATACCGCTTATCCTAGTGAGTTTTACGGACCTACGGGACCAGAAGCTTCTCAAGCTCAAACCTTTACCTTTTTAGTTAGAGACCAACGTCTTGGAGCGAATGTAGGAGCCGCTCAAGGTCCTACGGGTTTAGGTAAATATCTAATGCGTTCCCCCACCGGCGAAGTCATTTTTGGAGGGGAAACTATGCGCTTTTGGGATCTGCGTGCTCCGTGGTTAGAGCCTCTAAGGGGGCCAAATGGGTTAGATTTAAATAGGTTAAAAAAAGATATACAACCCTGGCAAGAACGGCGTTCCGCAGAATATATGACTCATGCCCCTTTAGGTTCTTTAAATTCTGTGGGAGGCGTGGCTACCGAAATAAATGCAGTTAATTATGTCTCTCCGAGAAGTTGGTTAGCAACCTCACATTTTTGTCTAGGATTTTTCTTTTTCGTCGGTCATTTGTGGCACGCGGGACGGGCTCGGGCAGCAGCAGCAGGCTTTGAGAAGGGAATTGATCGGGATTTCGAACCGGTTCTTTCTATGACTCCTCTCAATTGAGAAAATATGCCAGATCTAATTATTAAAGTGAGCCCTCTATACTAAAATTTAATATTTAATTTCTTCGTTCATGGTCTATGGCTTGGCTATCCCACGCAGCCAAGCCAATCCACCCTATTGCGTATATTCCCATAATGAAGAACCTTGTCTATATAAATGATCAACCATAAGGAAAGAGAGGGATTCGAACCCTCGATAGTTCTTTAAACTATACCGGTTTTCAAGACCGGGGCTATGAACCGCTCAGCCATCTCTCCGTTAGCTACTGTTTGAAGAAATTATTAGCAGTCATTCTCGTGAAGTGGTTGATTCTTTTTCTCCAATTAGGGAAATTAAATGGTATAGTTCACTTGGTGGTAGTATCGAGGATAAAATGTATGACTCTTGCTTTCCAATTGGTTGTTTTTTTATTAATTGTTACTTCATTTATCTTATTAATTAGTGTACCTCTTGTATTTGCTTCGTCCGAGGGTTGGTCAAGTAAAAAAAATGTTTTATTTTCCGGGACAGCATTATGGATTGGATTGTTATTTCTGGTAGCTATACTCAATTCTCGTATTTATTGACCCTCATCATCTAGAACTAAAAAATAAAAATCTGCCCTCAAAAAATTATAAGAAACAAAATTTAAGGAATTAACCGAATTTGGCATTATTCTAAAAGATAATATTGGATCCGGTACTTCACTAAAAAAAACCAAAAAATGCGGATATAGTCGAATGGTAAAATCTCTCTTTGCCAAGGAGAAGATGTGGGTTCAATTCCCGCTATCCGCACTAGGTAATCCTATAGATGATAGACATAATTTCAATTCCTTTGGAATTCTAAAAAATAAAAGGGTGTATTCGTTTTAAGGACGAGGTTGCGGAGACAGGATTTGAACCCGTGGCCTCAAGGTTATGAGCCTTGTGAGCTACCAAACTGCTCTACCCCGCTTAGGAAAAACCCAAGGATCCCTACCCTATACTGTATAAACTAAAGAACCTCTTTATACAGAAAGGAGAAAGGGACCGAGAAGATCATCGAGCCTAGATAAGGAGGCCCGAATCCTTACCAACTTGATCTTATTGCGCCGGGTAACAGACATGTTTCAACCATTTGACGAAGTATGTGGCCAGATAGTTCAAAATCACGATAATTAGCTCGTGGTCTTCCGGTCACAAAACAGCGTCGACGAAGGCGCGTAGGTGCACTATTCCGCGGTGAAGAGTGTAACTTTACATAAATTTCCCTTTTTTCACTTAATAAAGGAACTTTGCGTATTTCTTGTTTTGAAGATCGACGAATCAAATGATATTTTTGTTCCAATTTTTTCCTTTTTTTCTCTCTCTGAATCAAACTGTTTCGTGCCATAAATATTGAAGTCTTATGTAGTAGCTTACCTATAATAAAAATCAAATCCTAGATGTATAAATAGAAGCGTCTCACTACGTCGAAAAAAATTAAATATTAATATTAAATCAACCTACAGTCAAATTAACCAAATTTACCCGATGTAGAAGCAATTAAGAAGGCGGCATAAGTAAATATGTAACCTACAGAAAAGTGGGCTAATCCAACTAATCTTGCCTGAACAATCGAAAGAGCCACCGGTTTCTCCCTCCAATGAATCAAATTTGCCAAAGGTGTACGTTCGTGAGCCCAGACTAAAGTTTCAATCAATTCTTGCCAATAGCCACGCCAAGAGATTAAAAACATAAATCCAGTCGCCCAAACAAGATGTCCAAATAAAAACATCCATGCCCAGACTGATAAACTATTCATACCAAATGGGTTGTAGCCATTTATAAGTTGTGACGAGTTTAACCATAAATAATCTCTTAACCAGCCCATCAAATAAGTAGAGGATTCATTAAACTGTGAAACACTGTCCTGCCATAATGTTATATGTTTCCAATGCCAATAAAAGGTAACCCAACCAATAGTATTTAACATCCAAAAAACTGCCAAATAAAATGCGTCCCACGCCGAAATATCACAAGTACCGCCTCTGCCTGGACCGTCGCAAGGAAAACTATAACCAAATTCTTTTTTATCTGGCATTAAAGTGGAACCACGTGCATCTAAAGCGCCTTTTACTAAGATTAATGTAGTTGTATGTAAACCCAGAGCAATAGCATGATGAACTAAAAAATCTCCGGGTCCTATTGTTAAGAATAATGAATTGCTGTTGTCATTCACAGCATTTAACCAATCCGGCAACCAGAGATGTTGTCCCGCATTGAATGCTGGCCCATTCGTTGAAGCCAAAAGTACATCGAACCCATAGGAAGTTTTTCCGTGAGCAGATTGTATCCATTGAGCAAAGATAGGTTCGATCAAGATTTGGTTTTCTGGGGTACCAAACGCAAGCATTACATCATTATGAATATAAAGTCCTAAAGTATGAAATCCCAAGAATAGACTAGTCCAACTTAAATGAGATATGATTACTTCTTTATGATTTAAAATTCTGGCCAATAAATTATCTTGATTTTGTTCCGGATTGTAATCTCGAACAAAAAAGATGGCTCCATGAGCAAAAGCTCCTGTCATAATGAATCCTGCAATATATTGATGATGGGTATATAATGCAGCTTGAGTAGTAAAGTCTTGTGTTATGAATGCATAAGAAGGTAAAGAGTACATATGTTGGGCTACCAAGGAAGTAAAAACTCCTAAAGAAGCTAAAGCAAGACCCAATTGAAAATGAAGCGAATTATTCAGTGTGTCATAAAGGCCTTGATGCCCACGACCTAGTCGTCCTCCCGGTGGAAAATGTGCATCTAAAAGATCTTTTATACTATGTCCAATTCCAAAATTAGTTCTATACATATGACCAGCAACGAGAAAAAAAAATGTAATAGCTAAATGATGGTGTGCAATATCAGTCAGCCACAAACTTTGCGTTTCGGGATGAAATCCTCCGAGAAATGTTAGAATAGCAGTTCCCGCTCCTTGAGAAGTCCCAAAAAAATGACTACTAGAATCGGGATTTTGAGCATAAAGACTCCACTGACCCGTAAAAAGTGGGCCTAATCCGTGAGGGTGTGGTAATTGATCTAATAAATTATTCCATCGAACGTACTTCCCCCTCGACGCAGGAATCGCAACGTGTACTAAATGTCCTGTCCAAGCCAAGGAACTTACGCCAAAAAGCCCTGACAAGTGATGATTCAAGCGGGATTCTGCATTTTTGAACCACGCAACATTGGGTTTCCACTTTGGTTGTAGATGTAACCAACCTGCTATTAGCAATATAGTCGAAATAAAGAATAGAAAAAGAGCTCCAGTATAAAGATCTTCGTTAGTGCGTAACCCGATTGTATACCACCACTGATAAACACCAGAATAAGCAATATTTACCGGGTCAACAGCACCTCCTCGGGTAAAAGTTTCCACCGCTGGTTGACCAAACTGCAGATCCCAAATTGCATGCGCAATAGGTCTTACATGTAAAGGGTCCTGTACCCATGACTCAAAATTTCCTTGCCAGGCTACATGGAATAAATTTCCGGAAGTCCACAAAAAAGTTATTGCTAATTGACCAAAGTGCGAAACAAAAATCTTCTGATAAAGACGTTCCTCAGTGATTTTATTATGACTTTCGAAGTCATGTGCGGTAGCAATACCAAACCAAATACGACGAGTGGTGGGGTCCTGAGCTACGCTTTGGCTAAACTTTTGAAATCTCAATGCCATAATGCCTTTCAAATCCTCCTAGCCATTATCCGACTGCAATAATTCTTGCTAAGAAGAATGCCCATGTTGTGGCAATTCCACCTAGAAGGTAATGAGTTACTCCAACAGCACGCCCTTGTATAATGCTCAAGGCTCTTGGCTGAGTGGCAGGGGCAACTTTTAATTTATTATGAGCCCAAACAATAGATTCAATAAGTTCTTGCCAATAACCACGTCCGCTGAATAGAAACATTAAACTAAAAGCCCATACAAAATGAGCACCCAAGAAAAAAAGGCCATATGCTGATAATGAAGAACCATATGACTGAATGACTTGAGATGCCTGCGCCCATAAGAAATCGCGGAGCCATCCATTAATAGTAATAGAACTCTGTGAAAAGTTTCCGCCCGTTATATGATTTATTACCCCTTTATTGTTTAGACTGCCCCAAACATCGGACTGCATTTTCCAACTGAAATGAAAAATAACTATGGAAATAGAATTATATAGCCAGAAGAGACCTAAGAAGACATGATCCCAGGCGGAGACTTGACATGTACCCCCTCTTCCGGGTCCATCACAAGGAAAACGAAAACCTAGATTTGCTTTATCTGGTATCAAACGAGAACTACGAGCAAATAGCACACCTTTCAAAAGTATCAATATTGTCACATGAATCGTAAATGCATGAATATGATGTACCATGAAATCCGCAGTTCCTAAAGAAATCGGCGCAAACGCTATTTTGCCACCCACTGCAACTACACCGTCCCAACTAAAACCAGTGTGGTTTGCTGTTGCATCTATTGTTAAAAAATTATGGGTTTTTTGTATCCATTGAACAAAAATGGGTTTTAATTGTATAGCAGTATCGGAAAACATATCTTGAGGGCGCCCTAAAGCACTCATCGTATCATTATGGATATACAAACCAAAACTGTGAAAACCTAGAAACATACATACCCAGTTGAGATGTGAGATAATTGTATCGCGATGTCGAAGGACACGATCCAACAGATCGTTGTATCTATTAGTTGGATCATAGTCTCGTACCATAAAGATGGCTGCATGCGCGGCAGCACCGACTATAAGAAATCCCCCAATCCACATGTGATGCGTGAATAGTGACAATTGTGTACCATAGTCAGTAGCTATATATGGATATGGGGGCATTGCATACATATGGTGAGCTATAATAATCGTTACTGAGCCAAGCATTGCTAGGTTTAGAGCTAAGTGAGCGTGCCATGAGGTTGTTAGGATCTCATATAGACCTTTATGGCCCTTACCCGTAAAAGGTCCCTTATGAACGTCTAAAATCTCTTTTAGTCCATGACCAAGGCCCCAGTTGGTCCCATACATGTGCCCCGCTATAAGGAAAAAAATCGCAACAGCTAAATGATGGTGCACAATATCAGTCATCCACAGACCACCAGTTACTGGATTGAATCCTCCACGAAACGTGAGAAAGTCGGCATATTTTGACCAATTCAAAGTGAAAAAGGGAGTTGTTCCCTCGGCAAAACTGGGATAAACTTGAGCTATAAGATTTCGATTAAGGATCAATTCATGAGGGAGTGGTATTTCTTTAGGATCAACTCCAGTGTTTAGAAATTCGTTAATGGGTAAAGAGATATGAACTTGATGACCCGCCCAAGCGAGAGACCCCAGTCCAAGTATACCTGCCAAATGATGATTCAACATTGATTCGGCATCTTGAAACCACGCCAATTTTGGAGCCGCTTTATGATAATGAAACCAACCAGCAAAAATCATAACTGCGGCAAAACCCAATGCACCAATTGAGGTAGAATATAGTTGTAATTCACTAGTTATTCCAGAGGCTCTCCACAGCTGAAAAAAACCAGAGGTGATTTGTATTCCTCGGAAACCCCCGCCAACATCCTCATTCAATATTTCTTGACCTACCATTGGCCAAACCACCTGGGCGCTAGGCCTAATGTGAGTTGGTTCAACTAACCACGATTCATAATTGGAAAAACGAGCGCCGTGGAAATACATGCCACTCAGCCAAATAAAAATTATCGAGAGTTGCCCAAAATGGGCACTAAAAACTTTTCGTGATATCTCTTCCAAATCATTAGTGTGGCTATTGAAATCGTGAGCATCAGCATGTAGGTTCCATATCCAAGTGGTAGTATCGGGACCTTTCGCTAGAGTTCTTGAGAAGTGACCTGGTCTAGACCATTCCTCAAAAGACGTTTTGACAGGATCCCTATCTACCAAAACTTTGCCTTCCGATTCGGGCGAACGAATAATCATAGAGTCCTCCGCTTTTCTTTATGGACAACACATACAACGAGACCTCATCAATTTATCCCTTTTTTATTAACTATAGCAATTCTAATCTGAAAAGTAATATGAAAAACGTATTCCGATCTATTATGACATATATATTTTATATATTTAGAAATTCATAAACGGGGCTGTTCCCGTTTTCCATAAAAGTCTATTAAAGTCAAAAAAAAATAAAATATTTTTTTTTTATTTAGATCGCCAAGTGATCTTCAACCAATTCTGCGCTTCTATATAATTATCGGGAGTCAGTGTTCTGGCTTGTTTCCAATACTCAGCGGCTTGATCAAACCAAGCCTCCGCAATTTCAGAATCTCCCTGGTGAATAGCTTGTTCGCCCCGGTAATGACAAATCACAGCCATATTATTAAATGCTTGCGGTAAGAAAGGGTTTCGTTCTATGGCTCGACAATAATATTCCAAAGCTTTAGAATGTTCTCCATTACTTGTATGGATAATACCTATATTATAGAGTATATAACTTCGATCATATGGATCCATTTCTCGGTGCATAGCTTCATAATAATTTTGTAAGGCTTCAGCATAATTTCCTTCGTATTGAGCTGCCATCCCACTGATGTAATAGGTAAATGCCTCTTTTTCTTCTGAAGTTGTTGGAATTATTCGTAATAATATATTGGCGATAATTGAAAATGTTTTATCAATAAAATTTTGATTTCTTTGCAATATAGGCATGGGTAGAAATTTATTCTCTAATCCTTTACCCGCTCGGGTCCTAACAAAATAAGAGAAAATAAATTATCTAAAAAAATAGGAACCATTTGGTAAGAAATAATTAGTTGAAAAAGGGCTTGATTCACGCGTAATTTGTGCCATAGGTTATGTAGGAGAGATGGCCGAGTGGTTGAAAGGCGTAGCATTGGAACCGCTATGTAAACTTTTTTGTTTACCGAGGGTTCGAATCCCTCTCTTTCCGGACTTTCAGGTTCATTTGCTAAATTTCGAGCATCAACGTAGAACACGAGAGATTTTTGATCTTTGCTTCCTGATTCCTTTTACACTTGAAAATCAAAATAAAACTAAGTTTGGATTTCGCGTTGTTCACCGTAATTCAATTCACTTTACCAAAACCAACTTATTCAAGTTGGGGTTACATCTGCCGAGAATAATATTCTACGATTAGCAATTCATTTATTTTCAAACCGATCCAGTTCGTATCTACTATTTTATTGACTAAGCCTTTATAAGGCGTTGAGAAAAGGGTTAGATGATTCGCCAATTCCTTACCAGCGAATAGCTTCATAGAACTTTCAATAAGAACGCCGGATTTGTTTTTATTCTTCGGCATAATTATATCGCGGGGTTTGCAGCGATAACTCGGTCTATCTACTAGACGACCATTCACTAAAATATGTCTGTGGTTAACTAATTGACGTGCTGCAGGAATTGTAGAAGCCATACCTAATCGAAAAATAATGTTATCCAAACGCATTTCAAGCAACTGAAGTAAAACTTTACCAGTTGAACCCTTGGCTTTTCTGGCAATTCGAACGTAATTAATTAACTGCTGTTCTGTAAGACCATAATGAAAACGCAATTTTTGTTTTTCCTCAAGTCGAATCCGATATTCGGAACGAGATTGGTTCCGAAGATCACGTGTAGTCCTAGGGCTTTTATTAGTTAATCCTGGTAAAGCCCCAAGGCGGCGGATTTTTTTTAAACTAGGTCCTCGATAACGCGACATAAACACTCCTTAAATTTTTATATGCTATTAGATTATTATAGTTAAGATTTGTTTTATTTTCTCTTATAATTTTAATAAAATATGTAATTCTATAAATTTATTATATATATATATGATATATGTATGTATTTATACATTTATATATATTTATTTTATATCTAATTATTTTAAATTTAAAATGAAATAACAATTTTTTTATTCGCTTTAGAATAAAAAAAAAACGAATGTTTCAACTCATTCGAGTTCGAAACTTGTGATATTCCTCAATTGATATGAGGGGCCATTATTACTCATGGCAAAAATAAAAGTAAACCGTGGAAAAGCCAGCTATCGGAATCGAACCGATGGCCATCGCATTACAAAAGCGATGCTCTAACCGCTGAGCTAAGCGGGCCAACACGAGATAATTTTTCTTTATAGGAAAGTGTAATTAGGAATTCTTCTTTTGACGAAGGGTTATTCTTACTATATATTCCTAATATTCCTACAATATTTTATTTATAATTTTATGTAGACTAATTTAATAGTCTACAGTATATATTCAAAATTTTAATTTTAGCATTATATTTTATAATTTTAGATTTTCTCAATTATTTAGTAAAAGCAGTTCAAAGAGAATTGGGGATATGGCGGAATTGGTAGACGCTACGGACTTAATTGGATTGAGCCTTGGTATGGAAACTTACTAAGTGATCACTTTCAAATTCAGAGAAACCCTGGAATGAAGACAATGGGTAATCCTGAGCCAAATCCTTTATTATAAAAAAACTAAGGAGAGGTGCAGAGACTCAATGGAAGCTTTTCTAACCAATAACCAATACAAAACGGGAATCTGATATATCGTTTTACCAAACTGATCAGAGAATAAAGAGAGAGTCCTTTTCTACATGTCAATATGGACAGTAATGAAATTTTCAGTAAAAAGAAAATCCGTTGATTTTAAAAATCGTGAGGGTTCAAGTCCCTCTATCCCCAAAGGTCTCAAAAAAAACTCTCTGCTTGGTGCGCGGTTAAAATAGGGAACGTCTTTTTTTAACTTGCAATTCCTTTATTATTCGTTTTATTTTACTTTAATATAATTATTAAATTTATAATTAGATTAAATTTATAATTAGAATCTGCAATAGGAAATAGGTCGGGATAGCTCAGTCGGTAGAGCAGAGGACTGAAAATCCTCGTGTCACCAGTTCAAATCTGGTTCCTGACACACAAATTATTTTAGTTTTATTAAGTATTTTATTAAGTATCTCGGAGCGGAAGCGCTCGTTGTGCTCTGTTTAATTCTAAAGCATGGAACATTCTAAACATATGGGGGCGGGTCTATAGTGAAATAGCGTTGATTTCCGAAACGAACGAAAAAATTTTTATTTTTTGTTGAATCAAATATCTACTTAACTCAGTGGTTAGAGTACTGCTTTCATACGGCGGGAGTCATTGGTTCAAATCCAATAGTAGATCTAACTTACTAGATATGATTTAGGCAGATATCTAATAAGTTTTTCAGCACTGTTTTGTTTTTATGAAATTAGAATAGTGCATTGCTGGCCTTTATCCATGTTTGAGCACGACGTAGAGCAAAATTTGCCCCTCTCATTCCGTTCAGTTCATTTCTGCTATTTTAAGAGTTTCCTGAACTTCTTGGCGTGACATTTCACTCCTTCTTTCGGCATCATTTACCAAAATGGTAATTGCATTATTAATTATTCGAGCAAATCCGCCCATCAGAGCAATTGAAAACCACTGGCCATTCAAGTTTAATCTCAAAATACCTATATCTAGAACAGCGGCAATAGGGATGTGATTTGGTAATATTCCAATTTGTCCACTTTTGGTGGATAAAATGATTTGTTCCACTTCTGAATCCCAAACAATTCGATTTGGAGTCAGTACACAGAGTTTTAATAAGGTCATTTAGTAATAAATTTTTACTTTATCTAAATCGCTTTCGGGATAACTTCATCAATAGTACCTACCAAATAAAAAACCTGTTCTGGACGATCATCTAATTCCCCAGAAAGGATCAAAATACATCCCCTAATGGTTTCCGCGAGACTAACATATTTACCGGGAGAACCAGTAAATACCTCTGCTACGAAAAAAGGTTGGGATAAGAAACGCTCAATTTTTCGTGCTCTTGCTACAGTTAACCGATCTTCGTTAGATAATTCGTCCAGCCCAAGGATAGCTATAATGTCCTGCAGTTCTTTATAACGTTGTAAAGTTTGCTTGACTCTTTGCGCAGTTTTATAATGTTGCTCGCCAACGATCTGGGGTTGCAGCATCATTGACGTTGAATCTAAGGGATCAACCGCTGGATAGATACCTTTCGCAGCTAAACTTCTTGAGAGGACAGTAGTTGCATCTAAATGTGCAAATGTTGTAGCAGGAGCAGGATCCGTTAAATCGTCTGCAGGTACATAAACTGCTTGAATCGAGGTTATGGAACCTTCTTTGGTGGAAGTAATTCTTTCTTGTAAAGAACCCATTTCGGTACTCAGAGTGGGTTGATAACCTACAGCAGATGGCATTCTGCCCAATAAAGCAGAAACTTCAGATCCCGCTTGGACAAAACGAAATATATTATCAATAAAGAGAAGTACGTCTTGCTGATTAACATCTCGGAAATATTCCGCCATAGTTAGGGCGGTCAAACCAACTCTCATACGGGCTCCTGGGGGTTCGTTCATCTGACCGTAAACTAAGGCCACTTTTGATTCGGCCAGCTTTTGGGGATTAATAACTCCAGACTCTTTCATTTCCATATAAAGATCATTTCCTTCACGAGTACGTTCCCCTACTCCGCCAAATACGGATACTCCTCCGTGAGCTTTGGCAATATTGTTAATTAATTCCATAATGAGGACTGTTTTTCCTACTCCAGCTCCCCCAAATAGTCCGACTTTTCCTCCACGACGGTAGGGGGCTAACAGATCGACAACTTTAATTCCTGTTTCAAAAATAGATAATCTTGTATCTAACTTTATAAAGGCGGGTGCAGATCTATGAATAGGAGAAATTTTATTCGTCTCGATAGGACCCAATAGATCCACGGGCTCCCCAAGCACGTTGAAAATTCGTCCCAATGTTGATCCACCGACCGGAACACTTATAGGAGTTCCCATGTCAATTACTTCCATACCTCGCATTAGACCATCTGTATCACTCATAGCGACAGCTCTAACTTGATTATCTCCCAATAATTGCTGGACCTCACAAGTCACGTTTGGTTCTTGATTGTGTCGCCCTTGAACTGCCAGAGCATTATAAATAGAAGGCATCTGGCCTGGCGGAAAAGCTACATCAAGTACTGGACCAATTATTTGGACAATATAACCTCGGGTTTTTTTTTTTATCGAGGAAACCGCATAATCATAATTAGGAGTTAGTCTCATAGAACTGAACTATCAATCAAAAAATAAAAGTTTTCGGATTCAAAATCAAAAGTAAAAAAAAAATATAAATGTTCTAGTCGTATTTAGAGTACAGGGTTAATTAACTAGGGGCTTTTGGTTCTAGTTGTTAGTTGTTGGTATTATCAAAAGTCACTCCCTCCTTTAAAAGTTTATCCAATACACTAGAGTATTGGCAATGATCCTATATTATTTAGGACTTTATGTCTATCTCAGTGGCTTTTTTTTTATGCTCAGTATTTCGCGTTAAAATTCAAAAATGAGTTGCACTAAATATATAACTAAATATAAATATATTATAACTAAATGTGTTTTTTCTTTGGAAACAACACTTTAATTTAAGAGGTGGGGATTTGGTAAAATATGTCTTTCATTCCTGTCGAATAGATCGTGTTGTTATTAATTCATGAGCTCGAGGGAGGAATTTATGTCACCACAAACAGAGACGAAAACCCGTGTTGGATTCAAAGCTGGTGTTAAAGACTACAAATTAACGTATTATACTCCCGATTATGAAACCAAGGCTACCGATATCTTAGCAGCATTCCGAGTAACTCCGCAACCAGGAGTTCCACCTGAAGAAGCCGGGGCTGCGGTAGCTGCAGAATCTTCCACTGGTACGTGGACAACTGTGTGGACTGATGGACTAACTAGCCTTGATCGGTACAAGGGGCGATGCTATCATATTGAGCGCGTTTTTGGAGAAAAAGATCAATATATTGCTTATGTGGCTTACCCTTTAGACCTTTTTGAAGAAGGTTCGGTGACAAACATGTTTACTTCAATTGTGGGGAATGTATTTGGCTTCAAAGCCCTGCGCGCTTTACGACTAGAAGATCTACGAATACCTCCAGCTTATACTAAAACTTTTCAAGGCCCACCTCATGGCATCCAAGTTGAAAGAGATAAATTGAATAAATATGGTCGCCCTCTGTTGGGATGTACTATTAAACCAAAATTGGGTTTATCCGCGAAAAATTATGGTAGAGCGGTTTATGAATGTCTTCGTGGTGGACTTGATTTTACCAAAGATGATGAGAATGTAAACTCACAACCTTTTATGCGTTGGAGAGACCGTTTCTTATTTTGTACTGAAGCAATTTATAAATCACAGGCTGAAACCGGTGAAATAAAAGGACATTACTTAAATGCTACTGCAGGTACATGTGAAGAAATGCTAAGACGAGCTTTTTTTGCTAAAGAATTGGGAGTTCCAATTATAATGCATGACTATTTGACAGGGGGATTCACTGCAAATACTTCTTTGGCTCACTTTTGCCGAGAAAAGGGACTACTTCTTCATATTCATCGTGCAATGCATGCAGTTATCGATAGACAAAAGAATCATGGGATACATTTCCGCGTACTAGCGAAAGCATTACGTTTATCTGGTGGCGATCATATTCACGCAGGTACTGTAGTAGGGAAACTAGAAGGAGAAAGAGAGATTACTTTGGGCTTTGTTGACTTATTACGCGATAATTTTGTTGAAAAAGACCGAAGTCGTGGGATTTATTTTACTCAAGATTGGGTTTCTTTACCCGGTGTTCTGCCCGTGGCTTCAGGGGGTATTCATGTTTGGCATATGCCCGCTCTAACTGATATTTTTGGCGATGATTCTGTACTACAATTTGGTGGTGGGACTTTAGGTCACCCGTGGGGGAATGCACCAGGTGCCGTAGCTAATCGAGTTGCTCTCGAGGCATGTGTACAAGCTCGTAATGAAGGACGTGATCTTGCGCAGGACGGCAATTCAATTATTCGACAGGCTAGCAAATGGAGCCCGGAACTAGCGGCTGCTTGTGAGGTATGGAAAGAGATTCAATTTAATTTTAAATCAGTAGATACCTTGGATCTAAATGAGATAAACGAACGAGAAAATATGGAGGTTCCATTTAAGTAATCATTTAGTAATTTAGTAGATAAAGGAGAGGGATAAAATTTTTAAGGGGAGACTGACCCCTCGGCGGAATCTGTTAATAAAATTAAAATATGAAAATAGAAAACAGATTGAGCTGACTCCAAATTAAAAGTTAAAGAACTTTTTGTGTTGCTACATTGCTATATTATATGTATAATATTTATTTTATCATTTTATCGGATTCAAAGTTCTGAAACAAAAATTTTTATTATTATTATTATTTTAATTTTATTATTATAGTTTATTATAGTTGATTTTAATTCTTCATAACCACTTCGCTTTGCACAAAAATCCCTACCCCTTTATTCGTTGTTGACCCTTTCAACATTTGCAACAGATAAATTATTCTATTAGTATTATTTGACTGGTTTCAATATGCTTGGAGGGCAAACAGAAATAGTTATGGATTTGCTATTCCAACCTCTTCTTTAATTCTGAAATAGGTTTTTCAGTAAATTAAATTTTTATATTATATATTAATATGATTATACTAATATATTCGGTTTTTTTTTTTTTTTTTTTTTTTTGGTTTTTTTTTTTKGCNYCTTTTTTTTTTTTTGGTTTTCWATTTTTTTTTTTNTTTTTTCTTTTTTTTTTTTTTTTTTTATTTGTGTTTTTTTTTTTTWTTATTTTTTTTTTTTTTTGCTTTTTTTTGGGTGTGGGGGGGGGGGGGGGGGGGGGGGGGGGGGGGGGGGGGGGGAGGTTCATACCTAGTTTAACGATTTTAATTCTGAAATAGGTTTTTCAKTAAATTAAATTTTTWTATTTTATATTAATWTGATTWTACTAATATATTTGTTTTTTTTTTTTTTTTTTTCATTTGGGCTTTTACTTTCGGCACTTCTTTTTGATCGGGTTCACAATTTTGTTATTGGATTCACTATTGTTTTGCTTTATTTAATATGGTGTCATTGTTTTCAATACCTCATCATCCCAATCACCAATATTTTTATATCATACTCAGTCTTTTTTTACCTTTACTCCATATTTGTTGTGCTTTATTCAATAGGGTTTTTAGTTTATACAAACGTTTTTTATTTTGTGTATGCAGTGGTAATTGATCTTATTGATGCACTTCTTATTGATCCTATTTATGCAATTTTTCTTGAGCGTATTCACGCTTTTTTTGTCAGATTAAATATTTTGATATCTTCTTCAATGATTTTTTCCTCACTTCAATACACTTTGATCATAATTAATAATTTTTCAAGGTATTCGTATTCAAGATTTTTTTTATTTTATTCAATTGGGTTTTTAGTTTATTCGAGTTCCAGACTTTTTTATCTTATTGAAAATTGGTTTTCCAAAAGGAGTAACAAAAATACTATTATGCAAAATTGGATAGATAATTCCTTTCATGAGGCATTTGGACAAGAGTGGTATTTGGGCAGTCTTGTTGAAACTAGTACGAATCCTAGTTTTGATTTGAAAGAGGGGGATCAATACACTGATGAAGCCCTCATCATTAGGGATATGACCTATACCATCTATTTTGACATTACCAGTGATATTTTGGAGAATGATCCTTATCAAATTATTCCTGTTAGTTCAATTGAAAATTATCTTCGGGTCGAAGAAGATATAAGTATTGATACTGATAAGCATATTGATGAATTGTTTGTTTGTGATGAAAAACCCGAGCAAAAACAAAAAGACCGCACGGAATTTATTAAACAAGAACAACTTCAGTTGATAAGCAACCGCAATCCAGATCATCATAGGCTTTTGTGGGATCAATGTGAAAATTGTTTTATTCCAAATTATAAAAAGGTGTTGAAATCCAACATGCAAGTTTGTGAGGAATGCGGATCTTATTTTAAAATGACTAGTTCAGATAGAATAGACCTTTTGATTGATGAAGGGACGTGGACTCCTCTGGATCAAGACATGGGTTCTCTGGATCCCATTCAATTTGATTCTGGGGCGGAATTGGAATCTGCCGGAGAATTTATTGAGGAATGGAATGAAGAAATTTATCAATACAAATTATCGAAGGACCTGAAGGAAGGCCAGGCATTAGAAATAGCTGCCAACTTAATTGAGGAACCATGGCTCCCGGAATACGTTAAACCAACGGATAAAGCGGGAATGGACGAAAAATTAACGAAACCGGACCTGGATGAGGGCGGGGATATCGACCAAACTCGGCAACGGCACCAGGAATGGGACACATATATCAAACTGAACACTCCGCAACCCTGGAACCCGGAAGGGAATACCGTCCTGGAGGGGGTTGAGGAATCACAGCGTGAAGAGGAATGGATACGAGAACTTTATGAGGACAAGGAGTCACAGGATGACGAGGGGGAACTGAATGAGGACGAAGAGTCACAGGGTGAGGAGACTAACAACGAAGAAAAAAAATATGGAGAGCGTCTTAATTTTTATAAAAAAGAAACAGGCTTACTTGATGCTGTTCAAACAGGCGTGGGCCAACTAAATGGTCTTCCGGTCGCACTTGGGGTTATGGATTCTCGGTTTTTAGCAGGTAGTATGGGATGCGTAGTAGGAGAGAAGATAACTAGGTTAATTGAGTATGCTACCAAAAACTTATTACCTCTTATTATAGTGTCTGCTTCTGGAGGTGCCCGTGTTCACGAAGGAAGTTTAAGTTTGATGCAAATGGCTAAAATATCTGCGGCTTTATATGATTATCAATTTAATAAAAGATTATTTTATTTATCAATTATTACATCACCAACAACGGGTGGAGTGACAGCTAGTTTTGCTATGTTAGGTGATATTATTATTACCGAACCCGGTACTTTCGTTGCATTTGCGGGTCCAAGAGTAGTTCAACAAATATTAAATGAAACTATCCCCGAGGAGGAACAAGAGGCTGAATCTTTATTTGAAAAAGGGTTTTTTGACTTCATTGTACCCCGCCACCTTTTAAAAAGTGTTATTAGTGAATTGTTTAAGCTACATGGGCTTTGAATGCAAACCAAGTCCTTTTATAGAAATTTCCACATATAGGATTTGGTATTTGATAGTAAAAAAGGATATCCCTATCTTTTTATATAACTTAAGTGGGCCTGAAATTATCTTTCATTAGAATGGTTTGTTTATTTCTATTTATTATTTTAACAATGCTCTAAAAAAGAATCATTTGTAGATCAAAGGGGTATCCACTTTTTGGAAAGTGAGACTTTAATATTATTGTATTAAGGGGGCTTTCTTATTTTAAATCTAACCAGGTTCATGAATTACTTCTAAGCATTTCCAGACAACTAGTGCTAAGTTTTAGAAAACTAGTACTAGTTGAATGAGGTATTTTCACAATACCAGTAAAATAAACTAAAATCAAGTATGAGTTGGCGATCAGAACAGATATGGATAGAACTTATCCCCGGTTCTAGAAAAGGAAGCAATTTTGTATGGGCTTTTATCCTCTTTTTTGGTTCCTTGGAATTCTTATTAGTTGGCACTTCCAGTTATCTTAGTCGGAGTGTTATATATTTTTTCCCCCAAGGGGTAGTCATGACATTTTACGGAATTTTAGGTTTGTTTATTAGTTTCTATTTGTGGTCGATGCTGTTCTGGAATGTGGGTGGTGGTTATGATCAATTTGATAAAAAGGGGGGAGTCATATGTCTTTTTCGGTGGGTATTTCCCGGAAGAAATCGTCGCATACTGTTACAATTCTTTATAAAGGATATACGGGCCATTAGAATAGAAGTGAAAGAAGGTTTTTATACTCGTCGTGTCCTCTATATGGACATCAGAGGCCAGAAAGTCATTCCTTTGACTCGTACTGATGAAATTTGGACCCCAGTCGAAATTGAGAAAAGAGCTGCTGAATTGGCTAGTTTTTTGTGTGTACCAATTGAAATTTTATGAAATAAACTAGAAGATAAAATCCTATAAAATTTCAGTCTTCTTCTAGTATAACTCTAGAACTAGACACGAGTCTTAGTCTGTATTCGTGGTAGATTCAAATACTCACACAAATAAAGGAAAAATCTATTTTATTTAATATTTAAGAAGTTTTTTTTTATTAAATAAAAAGATTGGGTTGATTCAAAATTCTAAGATGAAAAAATGACAAAAAAGAACATTTTCACTCCTCTTTTATATCTTTCGTTTCTAGTTTTTTTGCCCTGGTGGATTTATTTAGTATTGAATCAATGTATGGGATCTTGGCTTACTCATTGGTGGAATACTAGGCAATCCGAACTTTTTTTGAATATGATATTCAAGAAAATAGTATTTTAGAAAAATTTGTACAAATAGAGGACTTTCTATTCTTGGACGAAATTATTCAAGACAACTTCCCGACCGACCCACAGAAATTTAATAAACAAATTTATGAAGAAGTAATTCAATTCATAACTCTTGGGTGCAATTTTTTTTTTTTTTATTTAAGTGATACATCAAAAGTCTTTTTCCTTCTTCTATTCACGGATTTTTTTTTGGTAATTCACGATTGGATTTCTGTATCAATCTTTTGGATTTGGTCATAATGATCAAATTCTAGCCTGTCTTGTTTGCATCATTCCGGTCAGTCTTGATATAGGTTTTAAATATTTTCTTTTCTTCTATTTAAATAGTGTTTCTCCATCACTTCTTTTTATTTATAATTCAGTTGGTGAAGTTATATGAAGCTTAGATTTTTAATTTGTTATTTTTTATATTTTAATCCTGTTTGTTTATTTTAAAATTTAGAAAATCTAGATGAATTTTTTATTTGAACAACTAATCGTGGTATAATAGATTAGATAAAGGCCCTAACTATTTTTATTTTAGTGATTTTGGAATGCACACTAGAAATCTTTTTTACTGGAGAACTCAACGGATTACTCAATCTCTTTCGGCATTCCTTATGATGTTTATCCTAACTCGGACATCCATTTCAAGTGCCTATCCCCTTTTTGCACAGCAAGGTTATGAAAATCCACGAGAAGCAACGGGTCGTATTGTCTGTGCGAATTGTCATTTAGCGAATAAGCCTGTGAATATTGAGGTACCACAAGCGGTACTTCCTGATACTGTATTTGAGGCCGTCGTGCAAATCCCTTATGATCTCCAACTAAAACAAGTTCTTTCTAATGGGAAAAAGGGTGGTTTGAATGTGGGAGCGGTTCTTATTTTACCGGAGGGTTTTGAATTAGCTCCCCCTGATCGTATTTCTCCCGAGCTGAAAGAAAAAATGGGAAATTTGTCTTTTCAGAATTATCGTCCAAATATAAAAAATATTTTTGTGGTGGGACCTGTGCTCGGGCAGAAATATAGAAAAATAACATTTCCTATCCTTTCTCCAAACCCTGCTAATAATAAGCGGACCCATTTCTTAAAATATCCTATCTATGTGGGTGCGAACAGGGGAAGAGGTCAGATTTATCCTGACGGTAGCAAAAGTAACAATACAGTTTTTAATGCGACAGCATCTGGTAGTGTTAGCAAAATAATACGAAATGAAAAAGGTGGTTATGAAATAATAATTACAGGGGGGTCGGGTAGTTCTGAAGTCGTAAATCTTATTCCTCCTGGACTAGAACCACTTGTTTCAGAGGGAGAATCTATGAAATTGGATCAACCATTAACGAGTAATCCTAATGTGGGCGGATTTGGTCAAGACGATGCGGAAATAGTACTACAAGATCCATTACGCGTCCAAGTACTTTTAATTTTTTTTACAGCAATTATTCTAGCACAAATATTTTTGGTTCTCAAAAAGAAACAGTTTGAGAAAGTTCAATTGACTAAAATAAATTTCTAAACTCTAAAGTTTATAAAAGACAAAAAGTATTCAAAATCGTCGGTTTTTTTTTTTTATTATTCCAATTCCAAAGTTTTTACTAGATGTCCAGGCATAAAATTTTTGACTTAAGCCCTAATCAAATATTCAGGAAATACTAGATTCCTTTTTTACTTTATCAACACAAGCAAAGGGAAATCTAAATCTTCTTGTGTCAATATTTCGAGTATCCTTTTTGATAATGTAAAAATATTTTATATTTATAAGTTATAAGAAAAATTGAAGAACTCACCTGGATTTAATTTACTCTCAAATCCAAATCGAGTTGAGTTCTTTTCCATTGATGTCTACAGCCCCACTTAGCTTATTCCTCAATACTATAGACTAGAGAGATGAGCCTAATCCCGAATAAGAACCATAAAAGAAAACACCTATTAAACCGATGATAAGAATACCTGTTAGAGTACCTATTATCCAAAGAGGAATCCTTCCAGTAGTATCGGTCATTGATCCCCCCCACACTTCATCAAACGGGCATGCTGTAGCCATAAACAGTCATCGATAATTATTATATATTATTATATTATTGTATTATATAATATTATAATGTAAAATAATATAATGTAAAATAATAAACAATATAAACATAAAAAATTAAACAATAACAATATATAATAAACCTTCCGGATGTGCTCGATCATCTCATTATTTTTAATTGAAAAAATAATTTGAGAATAAAACAGCAAGTACAAAAATGAGTAATAAACCCCAGTATAGACTGGTACGATTCAATTCCACGGTTTGTTCGTTTGGGTTTGATTGTTGTGTCGTAGCTATATAATTTTGATTCAGTTTATTTAAACTTTTATCGTTGGATGAACTGCATTGCTGATATTGATCCAAAAAAAAAGACGGTAGGTATAGCTAGGCCGTGAACAGCCAACCATCGCACTGTAAAAATTGGATAGGTTCGATCGATAGTCATTGGGACCTCCTACTAAATGATTGGTTAAATTTATTCTGTTCTTCCAAAGGTTCAAAACGGCCAATTATTAATGGAGTTCCTTGTTGGCTATCTGTAAAATATTCATTTGGTCGAGGGCTCCCAAATACATCGTACGCTAGCCCGGTGCTAACAAATAACCAACCCGCAATGAATAGGGACGGTATTGTAATACTATGAATGACCCAATATCGAATACTGGTAATTATATCAGCGAATGAACGTTCTCCCGTGTTTCCAGACATTTTGAACTCCGTATAAATTAAAAAGAGCATCTTTGTGAGATCATCACCTAATAAGTCTAATTCTCCTTTTTTTAACGTAGTCGCGCAAATTGATTTGATAAATTTTTTAATTTTTAGTATAAAATGAAAATTCTATTTCAATTCATTATTGGGTGAATAGTTCGCGAGAAAGATGTTTCATGAATTTAGGTAGTTTTGGGAAAATAGTTTTTAAAACATATGCAAATATCCTATTTAAATGAGCCTTATATTATGTTTACTATAACTAGTTATTTTGGTTTTCTATTGGTAGCTTTCACTTTAACATTTGCTCTTTTTATTGGGCTAAGCAAGAGACGACTTATTTAATATTCTTAAATTTAATTATTAAATAAATAAAAAGTTTCTGGGGTCTAGGATTCCGGTCAATTCTTTATTATTGAGATGCTTTTTGATTTTTATTTTTTATTATAGTATATATTTTATATATTACCTCTTTAATTTGTACATATTAAATCTATATGATAGAAGCATTTCTATTGGGAATCATTTTAGGTCTTATTCCCATTACCTTAATTGGCTTATTCGTAACAGCGTATTTACAGTACAGACGTGGTGATCAGTTGGATTTTTGATGAATTTAAAGCTCCTTTTTATTTTATATTGACCTTCTCTTAAATCTCCAATGGATCCCACTTCCAGAACTGAATTCAAATTTCTGAATCTTAAGAAGTTAAAAGGCACGCCCTGTAGGATTCGAACCTACGACATTGGATTTTGGAGACCCACGTTCTACCGAACTGAACTAAGAGCGCTTTCTTATTAGAGTCGAGAATACTCTAAATGGAACTCGTCATTTCCAAATGAGGTAGGGATGACAGGATTTGAACCCGTGACATTTTGTACCCAAAACAAACGCGCTACCAAGCTGCGCTACACCCCTTGAATATTAGATTAAAACAAATTTTTTGACTTTTTGTCTCATATAACTTAAATCGATAAAATAGTAAGTATCAAAACAAATTTAATTTTCTTGAGTAATACAGTAAGAAAGCAATCTAAATCTATATTTAATTATAAATTGGATATAAAAAGAAAAGAGAAGGGAGATTTTTTGATGCGATATTTTAAAACCTATCTATCCGTCGCACCAGTACTAAGTACACTGTCATTGGGGTTTTTAGCTAGTTTGTTGATAGAAATTAATAGGTTTTTCCCGGATGCGTTGACATTCCCCTTTTTTTCATTCTAGTCATATATTTTCTAGTACTAAGGTTCCGGACTCAAGGATAGATGCTGGGAAAAATTGAAAGTTTCGTTTTTTAAAAAGAGTATAAAGAAAGAGGGTTCATGGAAAAGAAGAAAGAGGTCCGAGGAAAGGTTATTTTAGAATGTACAAGTTGTGTACGAAAAAGTTTTAAGAAATTATCAACAGCCGTTTCTCGATATATCACTCAAAAGAACCGCCACAATACACCCAATAAATTAGAATTGAAAAAATTTTGTCCCCGTTGTTCCAAACATACAATTCATGGAGAAATTAAAAACTAAATAGAGCCGTTCACGAATTGGGACCTGGACAATGAAATTTTATTGTCATCCTAAAAACTGAGAGTTTTACATATTTACATATATATATATATATATATATTATATTATATTAAGCAATAAATAAACAATGGATAAAATCAAGGGACCTTTTCAGAAATCAAAAAAATCTTTTCGTAAGCCTTTGCCTCCGATTCAATCGGGGGATATAATTGATTATCAAAATATGGACTTAATTAGACGATTTATTAGTCAACAAGGAAAAATGTTATCTAGACGAGTGAATAGATTGACCTTAAAACAACAAAGATTACTTACTCTTGCAATAAAACAAGCACGTATTTTATCTTTTTTACCTTTTACTAACACGGAAAGTTTAGAGAAAATGAAAGCCCGCATTCGAGAAGCTAAATTGAAAGCTAAAGAAGCACGATTAAAAGCTAAAAAGGCTCGATTTAAAAAAGCTAAAGACGCTCGATTGAAAAGAGCTAGATTGAACGCCAGAGAAGTTAGAAATCAAAATAAAAAGACATTCAGAAAGATCTTCATAAATCCTAAAAATAATAAACTAAATATTGAAACTAATAATTAAAACATATTATTTCGTTGATGATAATCCTAATGAAATTCCGCATAAACCCGGAGTCAAATCTCCGGGACCTCTTTTTTAATTATTCGGATTGAGGTATCAAATTCTATTTTTTAGGATCTCATTGGAAATCATATAAAAACAGCTCTTATTTGATATAGCGATTTGGGCAAGTATTTTGCGATTAAGAATCAATTGGTTTTTGTACAAATTATGGATTCCCTTACTGTAACTATACCCTATTCCAACTGCACGAATTACTGCATTTAGACGCGTTATCCACAAACGACGAAAATCTCTTTTTTTTTTATCCCTATCCCGATAAGATGAAACAAAAGCTCTTAGCCCCTGCTGAATAATACTTCGAGTAAGTCTTGAATGAGACCCTCGGAATTTTGATGCAAAGAAGCTTATTTTGGTCCGCCGTGTCCGAGCTATAGATCCCCGTTTAATTCTGGTCATGTTAGTTTTTAAGTAACTCAATCGTTCTTCAGATTCATTTTAGTTATTATTTTATTCATTCTTTAAATTTATTTATATTAAGATTATATTAAGAACTAATACTAATATTTATAATTATTTAGAATTTTTATTATAAAAATAAAAAATCTGATTAATACTCTGACAACGAATTTATCCAATGTATAAAACGAAATTTCCAATGGCTTTTGCAACTCTAACCTTCCCAACCACGATTTTTCTTTTGTTTTTTAGGTATTTTATTAAATTATTGTAAAATAAGAAAAAAATACCAACGCAATCTTAAGCTCTTAGTGTATCAAAAAAAGTGTTACAAAATATAACTAGATAACTAAATAGTGGGATTCCTTCGTTTCTATGGTTTCTTCATTTTTTAAACGGTGAAGTATTTTCTATACACCGGAGCTATTCAATTTATTTTATCTTCTTTTATTGAGAACTTGTATAGTTCACATTCTTAAATTAGGCTCTACTCAGTAATTCTCTAGTAGAATAAAGAGTAATAGGTCTTTCACAACAAGATCTACCTAGATAAAGTAACGATATTTAAGTAAGAAAATTAGCTGAGATAGCTTACCTTGTTAGACCGTTTTTGTCAGATTGGTAACCCTTTTTTAGTGTTTGCTCCGCTTAATGGATAACCTTTTGGTACCATCGGAGAATTTCTTCTAAACTTAATTTGGGATCAGTCGATTTGTACCAATGGAAACCATAAACTTTCTACCTAATAGACAGATTGGACAAGTTCTTTTTAGAATCTAAACGAGTCGCACATACACCCTAGTACACGTTCCTCGACGTTGAGGGCAGCTCCTAAGAGCAGGGGATTTTGTCACATTTCTTATAGGCTGTCTTGTATTTCTAATAAGTTGTTTAATAGTTGGCATCGTAGATCCTATTTATCAAATAGAAGGACTGGTTTAGATGGATCCTAACCGACTAATTGATGAAATTTATATTTAGATAAGAGTCACCCCTACAACATCAATAAGTCCATAAGTCCTTGCTTCTGCTGGTGACAAAAAAACATCTCTTTCCATGTCTTCACCTATGACCCAATGTGGTTTACCTGTTCTTTGGGCATAAATTTCGATGAGGTTTTCACGCATTTTTAATAACTCGTCTACTTCCATCACTGCGTCTCCTGTTTGAGTCTCAAAAAAGTTACTCAAAGGTTGATGCATCATTACCCTAGCGTGAGGGAATGCTAGACGTTTGGTAACTGCCCCCCCAACTAGGAGAAGACATGCCATAGAAGCGGCTAGTCCGACGCATATAGTTTGGGTATCTGCTCGTACAACTTGTATACTATCATAAATAGCCAATCCAGATATTATTCCTCCGCCGGGAGAGTTTATAAAAAAAAAAATATCCTTGGGATCATCCTGAATACCAAGATAGATAACAAGACCTGCAAGTTGATTCCCAATCTTAGTATTTATTGTATTAGTTAAAAAAAGGCATCGTTCGCGATAAAGTCGGTTGTTTTGGGTAAAATATTTCCCTTTCGGAACCGTACACGCGCCTTTTGATACATACGGTTCACCAAAATTTTGAGAATGAATCAATCTGGTAGATTAAAGTCCATTTCTGTTTTTAAAATGGGCTTTTTGGTCACTCAATGTATTGAGTGAACTTCTCATTGATTTATTGCTTCATCAAGATTTAATCCAAATTCTGATGCTATTTTCTTGTTCCTGAATGAGTTTAATTTTTTATAGGTTTTTGCTCTTCTCCGGGTAAATATTTGCCCAATTTTGTATTTGTATGTTATTTGTATATATAGAACACATAAATTATGATTGCCAGTTTTTTATTTTCAATTAATTAAGTGTAGACTTTTTTTAGGTTAAAAGTAAAAATGATCAATAGCTCTTACTAAGTGGCTTTTCTAAACGGAGCATAAATAGTCGTAAAACCATAATACCAACTGGTATTCAATTTCCCCAACAATTGCACTTCACGCTCCAAAATTGGGACGATTCCCTGGATTTACTTTTGGTGAAAAGGGGCTATCTCGATCGGGCAAGATATGGGGAAAGTCCCAATTGACTCAATCTATCTGCCAAGCCGCACTATATATCAATCCACACTTGACCTGTATCTTCGTCATATAGGAAACGTACTCTTGGAACACCAATGGGCATAAAATTAAAATTCTATCTTTCTCTGATTCTCAAGATTCACTTTGATATGAAAACGTTAAAATAAAAAATAATAAAACAAAAATAAAAATAGGACTCAGATAAAAGACTGATTTTTTATAATAAGCAAAAAGGCTAATTCTTAACAATAGATATATAACTCAAAACTCTTTTTTCAAGGAGAAGGCAAGAAAGTTCTGTAGCATCTCTTTCTCTTTGATTACGAGGTATATTCATGGGTTTACCTTGGTATCGTGTCCATACTATTTTATTGAATGATCCTGGTCGCTTACTTTCGGTTCATATTATACATACAGCCCTGGTTGCTGGGTGGGCTGGTTCGACAGCTATATATGAATTAGCGGTTTTTGATCCTTCTGACCCGATTCTTGATCCAATGTGGCGCCAGGGTATGTTTGTTATACCTTTTATGACTCGTTTAGGAATAACTACTTCGTGGGCGGGTTGGGATATTACAGGAGGGCCAATAACGACTCCAGGTTTGTGGAGTTATGAAGGTGTCGCTGGAGCCCATATTTTACTTTCTGGATTATGTTTTTTGGCAGCTATATGGCATTGGGTGTATTGGGATTTAGAAGTTTTTTTTGATCAGCGTACAGGAAAACCCTCTTTAGATTTGCCCAAGATTTTTGGCATTCATTTATTTCTCGCAGGAATAACGTGCTTTGGGTTTGGCACATTCCATGTAACAGGTTTGTATGGTCCGGGAGTATGGGTCTCAGACCCTTATGGCCTAACAGGAAAAGTAAAAGCTATAAATCCAGCCTGGGGCGTAGAAGGGTTTGATCCATTGGTTCCAGGAGGAATAGCTTCGCATCATATTGCAGCCGGGATTCTGGGTTTATTAGCGGGTTTATTCCATTTGAGTGTCCGCCCACCCCAGCGGCTATACAAGGGATTGCGTATGGGAAATATTGAAACCGTCCTTTCTAGTAGTATCGCTGCTCTATTTTTTGCAGCTTTTGTAGCTGCCGGAACTATGTGGTATGGTTCAGCAACTACTCCAATTGAATTATTTGGGCCTACTCGTTATCAATGGGATAAGGGATATTTCCAACAAGAGATATATCGCAGAATTAGTGCGGGATTAGCTGAAAAACAAAGTTTATCGGAAGCCTGGTCTAAAATCCCGGAAAAATTAGCTTTTTATGATTATATTGGCAATAATCCTGCAAAAGGTGGATTATTCAGAGCAGGTTCGATGGATGAGGGGGATGGAATAGCAATTGGATGGTTAGGTCACCCAATTTTTAGAGATAAACAAGGACGTGAACTTTTTGTACGTCGTATGCCGACGTTTTTTGAAACATTTCCAGTTATTTTAGTAGACAGTGATGGAATTGTTAGAGCTGATGTTCCATTTAGAAGGGCAGAATCAAAATATAGTGTTGAACAAGTGGGCGTAACCATTTCGTTTTACGGTGGTGAACTTAATGAGTTGACTTATAGTGACCCTATTACTGTGAAAAAATATGCTAGACGTGCTCAGTTGGGTGAAATTTTTGAATTAGATCGTGCTACCTTGAAATCTGATGGTGTTTTTCGAAGCAGTCCAAGGAGTTGGTTTACATTTGGTCATGCTTCATTTGCCTTGCTTTTCTTCTTCGGCCATATTTGGCACGGTGCTAGAACATTGTTTCGAGATGTTTTTGCAGGTATTAGTCCGGATTTAGATTTGCAAGTTGAGTTTGGAGCATTCCAAAAATTGGGAGATCCAACTACAAGAAAACTGGGAATCTGATATCTCCTTTATCATATTACTTTTGGTTTCATTTTGTGAATTCCAAATCTGATCAAACGATAAACGGGTCAAGAAAGTTATCTCTAATTCGAAATCACGATCAATTTTATGGAAGCAGTGATTTATACATTCCTGTTGGTCTCGATTTTAGGCATTATATTTTTTGCTATATTTTTTCGTGAAGCGCCTACAATTACAATACCAATGAAACAAATCAAATAAAAATTTTCCCAAAAAAGTTGAAGTAATTAAGTACTCCAATATGGGTCAACGTATTACCTTAACTTATTTCTATGTTCTTCAAAAGGATCTCTTAGTTGTTGCGAAGGTTGTGCAAAAGCGGTATATAGGGCGTATCCAGTAAAACTCATAAGTAAACCCCATAGAAAGAGAGTCACAAGGATTGCTAGTTCCATGTTATTAATGATTGCTATTTGTTAACTATATATCAATTACATAAATTTTAGAATTTAAATTGATTTACAACAAAATGGTATAAAAAAAAATAAAATTCCTTAAAAAATAAGGAATCAATTAAAGTAAGGATTTATGGCTACAAAAATTATTGAGAATGGTCCAAAACAAACTACTGTAAGTAATCTATTAAAACCATTAAATTCTGAATATGGTAAAGTCGCTCCTGGGTGGGGAACGACTCCCTTGATGGGTGCTGCAATGGGTCTATTCGCGGTATTTCTATCTATTCTTTTAGAAATTTATAATTCTTCTGTTTTATTAGACGGAATTTCACCAAATTAAAAACTATTCAAATAGACTTTGCATTTTAATGGAAAAGGATTTTCGGATTTCTTCTCAATTTGGCAGTTCGATCGCGTCATTTTTGATTTCTGTCATTTCCGGAAAATGAGTGTGTGACTTGTGAGATTGGATCCAATTGCTAATACCTAGATTTTGGTTCTCATGCTTAAAGATAATTCTACTTCGTCAGATACGACTTGGAGTCTCTGAAACACAAATATAGATTGGAAACTATGATTAATACTTAATTACTCACTATTTAGACCTCGTACCGGGATTCCAAAACATGTTGTAAAAACATAATGATAAATTTGTTTAACAAAAATTATCGAAGTGAAAATAAATAGGTTCTTACTCAGGGAATTCGTACTTGCTTTTAGGTTTTTTATTGAATCTTCAATCATCGTGGTTCAAAATTAAGAATCTGCGGTTTTATTCAATTTATAGGGTCTTAACAAAGTAATTTCTATCCAAGAAAATAAAGCACAAACAAATGTAAAAATAGAAAAAGAAGGTAGGAAAAGAGAAAATTCAAAACGCCCGTCAAAATGAAAAGAATGACGAAGGAGCTAACTTGATATTTTGGTAGTAGTGCCACAACACCTCAATTTAGGGTTTTATTGAAATTACAAGATTAATAAGCGTCAATCGGAATTTTAATTCAATTTAATTTAGTATTGGGGCATTTTTGCTTGAGCTGTACGAGATGAAAGTTTCATATACAGTTCTCAGAGGGGGATTCAACAACCTATCTCAATAATGTAAATAAAGTATATGATTGGTTCGAAGAACGCCTAGAGATTCAGGCGATTGCGGATGATATAACTAGTAAATATGTTCCTCCCCACGTCAATATTTTTTATTGTTTAGGCGGAATTACCCTAACATGTTTTTTAGTACAAGTAGCTACTGGATTTGCTATGACTTTTTACTATCGTCCGACTATTCATGAGGCTTTTGTTTCTGTTCAGTATATAATGATTCAATCAAATTTTGGTTGGTTAATCCGATCAGTTCATCGATGGTCAGCAAGTATGATGGTATTGATGATGATCCTTCATGTCTTTCGCGTTTATCTCACGGGGGGATTTAAAAAACCTCGTGAATTAACTTGGGTTACGGGTGTGCTTCTGGCTGTACTAACCGCATCTTTTGGCGTAACTGGGTATTCGTTACCTTGGGACCAAATTGGTTATTGGGCAGTTAAAATTGTAACAGGTGTACCCGAAGCTATTCCTCTAATAGGAGCCTCTTTGGTAGAACTCTTACGTGGAAGTGCTAGTGTGGGACAGTTTACGTTGACACGTTTTTATAGTCTACACACTTTTGTATTGCCGCTTATTACTATTATATTTATGTTAATTCACTTTCTAATGATACGTAAACAGGGGATTTCGGGTCCTTTATAAGAAAACTCTATTGCCGTATTTCATATTTCAGATTTATACTTTAATCCATCTCTCACTTGGGGGAGCAGTATTAGTATTTCTTGGCTAGAAATTTTTATTGCAATTATTTGAACATTAAACATTAATAGTCGGAACGTGAAGGAAGTAAGATAAAAGAGGATTATGGGAGTGTGTGACCTGAACTATTGATGTGTCTATGTAGAGATATACCTGCCACATTGGAATTAGCATTACCAACAAAATGTGTTTTTGTTCCAATCGGAGCATAAGCCCTATGTGAGATATAGGCTGGTTCGCTTGAAGATATTTTTTCGATGATAAGAGAAAAATCCTGTTGTACATGTGAGCAGGCTCCGTAAAATCCAATTTTTGACGAGCAAAAGCTCATCAAATAGATTTTTTATTTAGCATAAAAAAATCAAAATAATAAATTATGGTATGTAAATGTAGTTATTTCCTCTACATTCGCTTCATCTCAATAATACTATAATACTATTGGAGTAAAATAATCGATCTAACGAAAAACATCGGTTAGACTTTTTTAGGAACAAGGAAACCTTTTCTGTTTATTGTAACTTGTAAAAGGGTTTGCAATCAATATATAGATGTGAGACGACCCAAAAAGCACAGGCACTTATAGCCTACTTGGGGCTTGAGTATTTATTTGGAAAAACTGAATGTTTTCTGTTTTCAACTCAACGATTATTTTAGCATGATTATCAAGCTTGTGTATGAATGGCTAGATAATTTGCTTTAATTTGGTTTGTTTTTCATATTGCTCGAGCTGGATGATTAAAAATTATCATGTCCGGTTCTTTCGGAGGATGAATCTATTAAATTTAACTTTCACCTATCCCAATAACAAAAAAACCTGATTTGAACGACCCCCTGTTAAGAGCTAAATTAGCTAAAGGGATGGGGCATAATTATTATGGGGAGCCCGCCTGGCCAAATGATCTTTTATATATTTTTCCAGTTGTCATTATGGGTACTATTGCATGTAATGTTGGCTTAGCCGTTCTAGAACCGGTAATGCTTGGCGAACCGGCTGATCCTTTTGCAACCCCTTTAGAAATATTACCTGAATGGTATTTCTTTCCTGTCTTTCAAATACTCCGTACAGTACCTAATAAAATATTGGGTGTTCTTTTAATGGTTTCAATACCTACGGGATTATTAACAATACCCTTTTTAGAGAATTTTAATCAATTCCAAAACCCATTTCGTCGTCCAGTATCTACTAGTATATTTTTAATTGGTATTGCCATTTCTTTTTGGTTGGGCGTTGGGGCAATATTACCAATTGAAAAATCCCTAACTTTAGGTCTTTTTTAATTTTTTAAACTGTGAAAAACCGCAGCTTGTGTATCTAGGGTAAGTTCAAAGTTTCTCTAGATACTCAAGTTCTTTATTTAAATTTAAATTGATTTTATTATCATATATATTCATAAAATATATCTCATATAATTTATTATTTTAGATATATAATATGAATATATAAGAAATATATTAGCTTAAATATATACAAAATATAGTAACGAAAGTATAAATCAATATCCAAAATATGGACGAATTATAAAGGTTTTTCATAAAATATGATATAAAATAAAATGTGGATATATAATAAATATATAATATAATATAATATATATAGTATAAGAAATATATACATAATAAGCAAATTATATGAGATATATAATATGATATGAATATATAAAAACCACATGAAATATATAAAAAATATAGTAAAGACAGTATAAATTGATATATAAAATATGAACGAAGAACAAATGTATTGCATAAAATATCAGAACAAAAATAATATAAATATACAACAATTATACTCGATGACATATATAAATAAGAAAGTAAATACACTACATATACTAATAATTTTGGAAAAGGGTAAATTAACTTTGGAAGAAGATGGATTAGTTTCATTTCTTTTGCTTCTTTAATTTTTAATATTTAAATAATTATTAAAATACAATAATACTATATAAAAATTATAATAATATAATACATAATACACTTAAATAAACTATAAAATTTTATTCTAAAAATCCAAAATATTTTCTCATCTATACGCGTCGTTTTTTCGGAGGTCTACAGCCATTGTGTGGCATAGGAGTTATATCCAGTATCAACTCTAATCGTATACCGCTTCGACGAATCGCTCGTAATGCTGCGTCTCTTCCGAGACCAGGACCCTTTATTAAGACGTCGGCTTCGCGCATACCTTGGTTTACTGCCGTACGGATGGCATTTGTTGCTGCGGTTTGCGCGGCAAACGGCGTCCTTCTTGTAGTTCCTTTGAATCCTGCACTACCCGCAGAAGCCCACGAAATTACGCAACCTCGTACATCTGTAATAGTGACTATAGTATTCTGTAAACTGGCTTGAATATGAATTATTCCTTGTGGTATTTTACGTGTATTTTTACGTAAACAAATACGTCCATTTTTACGCGAAGGGATTAATTTTGCCATAATTGAGCTTTTTTTTATCTTAGTTAGTTAGGATCTCTTTTTTAATAAGTTGCTACGTTTTATTATCCCTGTCCTTGTTTATGTCTAGGGTTCGAACAAATTACTAAAACTCGTCCTCCTCGCCGGATTAGTCGACATTTATCACAGATTTTACGAACCGAGGCTCTTTTTTTCATTATTTGAACTCCTTAAATTTATAAAGCCTATTTAATCTGAGAGAGAATCTCTTTATTATAGTGTATATAAAGCATAGAAAATAAAAAATGTAAAAACTTAATTATTTGAAAGCAATTTATTAATTTAATAATTAACTAAAAAAAGATCTACCATATATAACACAAAATTTCTCCCCCGATTCCTTTTAGTCGGGCCTCTCGATCTGTAAGTATACCGTGTGATGTAGAAAGAATTACAACTCCTATCCCACCTAAAATCCTAGGTATTTTTTTAGACTTAGAATAGATTCGTAGACCAGGTCGACTTATCCGTTTTAAATTTAAAATATTCATAAAACATATTTTTTTAGTTTTTCCATGCCGCAAAGTTAAAACCAAAAAATATTTTCCGTTTTCTTGATGTTTTCGCACGTTTTCAAGAAAACCTTCTCGTAAAAATAGTTTTATAATCTTTTCAGTAATATTAGTGGAGGGAATTTTAACCACTTTTTTTCCATCCATATTAGCATTTCGTATAGAAGTTAATATCTCAGCAATAGTGTCTATACCCATGATACATGTGAATTAGTATTAGTATTTCTGAATAGCAGCATGCTTTTACTTTCAGAGTTTTTAATGTTTTAGTAAAATAAAGTTATATACATGAGACAGATTTTATTCACTGTTAAAGCGATGAAGGGGTTTTTTAAAGTTCGCAGACTGGACCAAAGAACCTTTTATAATACTTCGGGAGCTAAGGAAGCTATTTTATTAAAATTTAATTTTCTTAATTCGCGTGGGATTGCACCAAAAATTCTGGTCCCTTTTGGATTTCCCTCTTTATCAATAATAACTGCGGCATTATCATCGTATCGGAGTATAATCCCATTGTCACGTTTAAGTTCTTTACGGGTCCGCACAATTAAGGCTCTGACGACTTCTGATTTTTGAAGAGTCATATTTGGCGCAGCTTCTTTTATAACAGCAACAATAATGTCACCAATATGAGCATATCGACGATTGCTAGATCCGAGTATTCGAATACACATTATTTTTCGAGCCCCACTATTATCTGCTACATTTAAATTGGTTTGAGATTGAATCATAAAATTTCTTACTCTGTTTTTTTACCTACGCAGCGTAAAAAAAAAAAAAAAATATTTTTTGTCCAAAAATATACGAAGAATTTAAGACCGCCCTTTCCATATCTATTTTATTTTTACTTCTGAAGAAATGAATTGAGTCCTTATTGGCATTTTTGATGCTGCTATAGTAATAGCTCTTTTGGCAACATTTTTTGTTACGCCATCTATTTCATAAAGTATTCGCCCTGGTTTAACAACAGCTACCCAAAATTCTGGGGATCCCTTTCCCGAACCCATACGTGTTTCTGCTGGTCGTAAAGTAACAGGTTTATCGGGAAATATACGTACCCATATTTTACCCCCCCGACGCGCATTTCGTGTCATTCCCCGTCGACCTGCTTCAATTTGTCTAGATGTGATCCAAGCGGGTTCAAGTGCTTGAAGTCCATATTTACCAAAACAAATATGATTACCTCGAGAAGAGGTTCCTTTCATTCTTCCTCTATGGTGTTTACGGAATCGAGTTCTTTTTGGGTTATAGTCGATGATTGATGTTTTTTTTTTCATCGCTACTCCAGAACCGGACGTGAGAGTTTCTTCTCATCCAGCTCCTCACGAATTTATAAATAGCGGGATTTCAAAATTGAGCTTTTTTTTTTTACTTAAAATTTATTTTACTTAAAATTTATGGACTAATTAACTAATTACTAAAGTTATTTCAAGTCATATTTAGATCCTATTTAGTTAGTAAATCTTTTTGACTCTAGCATTCAACGATTGACTTTTTTCCTTGAATTCATTTATATGAGTAATGTCTAAAAATTTTCGTGGGCGAATGTTGACTCTTTAAATTTTCAAAACACTATCTAGTGATTCCGAAATGTATGAATTGATTTTTGGTTCATTTCGCCATCCCAACTAATGAATCTGTTTAAGAAAATATTTTACTTTTGCATTCACAAGTTCTATCGTTTCCATCCCCTCTTAAATTTACATGATTAGGTCTCAAGTTTACAATGGAGCTTATTTTTAGATATTTATAAAATAGACAAATAAATTGAGGTATTTAGCCATTTTTCTTAATCTTTAGTGGCTTCAAGCTCTTTCGTTATTTTAGACTTAGTATAAATTTTAGTCTTTATGCTTTCTTACATTGCTTATTTTACTTGACCTTACATAATTGGAATTTTTTTGATTCTTTAGCTTTCTTTTTTTCACTTTCTTTCTGCCCTCCAACTTAATCCGCATCTTTATTTTCAGTTTATAATTTTATAATTTATATAGATATAGATTTATATATATTGTATTTTAAAGTTATAATCATGATAATATAATAATAATAAATAATTAAATAATTAAACCTATAATTATATTTATATATTTATTTTAAATTTTAAAATAAAATATTAAAATTACATTATAGAATATAATTTTGAATATAATAAATATAATATATACTTTTATAATTTATATCTTTTATAAAATAATTAAAGAATAAAATTGCAGTTGCTATAAAGATATTATCAATAATATAAACTAATATCCTGACTTGTTTGATTTTTTAGATGCAGATAATGTGAAGTTGATGAGTTTTTTAGAAGTTTAGATTTTTTTTCTAAACTTTCAAAAGTTAACGAGTCACACACTAAGCATAGCAATNAAAAAAAAAAAAAAAATTGCTTTTTATTAAACCCTATAAAATTTATTTGGCTTCATTCATAAATATCCAAATTTTTATGCCCAAGACCCCATAGATGGTTCGAACTGGATAAGAACAATAATCAAAAGTGGCACGAATAGTTTGTCGAGGAACTCGCCCTTCTCTAATCCATTGTACACGTGCAATGTCTTGTCCATTAAGGCGACCTGCAACCTGTACTTGAATTCCTTTTGTATCTGCTTCTTCTGCTAATTCAATAGCTTTTTTAATTGCTTGTCGAACGGACACTCTATTTTTTAATTGTCTGGCGATAAATTCGGCAAGAATATTAGGATTACTATAAGGTTTTTCAATTTTCGTGATAACTATGTTTAATTTTTGGTTTCCACAATTTAATTCTTTTTGTAAGGTTATTTTTAACTCTTTCAGTCCTTGTGGTCTCTTGTCTATTAACATTTTTGGAAATCCCATAAAGATTCTCACTTCAATTAGATCAATTCGTTTGTAAATAGAGATACGTGCAATTCCATCAACACTAGAGGGTGATACCCTGCTATTTTTTTGTATGTAGTTTTTTATAAAACTTCGTATTTTTTGGTCTTCTTGTAAATTTTCCGAATACGCTTTTGGTTGTGAAAACCAAATTGAATAATGATCCTGATTTGTACCAAGTCTTAAACCAAGCGGATTTATTTTTTGTCCCATAAACCCCTCAGATTCAAATATAATTTAGGTAGAGGATTTTTTTGTTGTTTTGGCTCTATCGATTCAGTAAAGTATAAAGAAAGATCTTTTAGTACAATGGTGAGGTGACAGGTTGCTTTTTTTATTGGATAACTCCGGCCCCGAGCTTGAGGTTTTAATTTTTTTACAGCAGGTCTCTCATTTACTTCGACTTTACTAATAAATAAATTTTCTTTCTTTGAAGTGAAAGTGGAACTAGCATTTGATGCTGCCGAATAAACGAATTTAAAAATGGGATAGGCGGCCCGATAGGGCAAAAGTTCTAATATCAAAAGGGCTTGTTCATAAGAACGACCACGGATTAGGTCAATTACCCTGCGAGCTTTATCAGCCGATATAGCGATATTTTGACTGAAAACGTAAATTTCTGGGTTTGTTTTATTTTGCATATGATGTATAAAAATTGCCTCTTATTAAATTGAAATAGAGTTATAGAATGATTTATTATTATTAAATAATTAAAAATAATTAAAATAATACTCATCGTCGAGATTTATTATCATTTTTTTCATGACCTCGGAAATTTAAAGTAGCTGCAAATTCTCCCAATTTATGTCCTACCATATCATCCAGTATATAAATAGGTAAATGCTCCTTTCCATTATGAATAGCAATAGTATGCCCAATCATTACTGGGATAATTGTGGATCCTCGGGACCAAGTGATTATTATTTCTTTTTCAGCTTTTTTATTCAGTTTATTTATTTTTTTTAATAAATTAATATCGACAAAGGGATTTTTTTTTAATGAATATGTCATAGTTTTTTCCTTGTTTCTTTTTTTCTCTGGGACTTTTATTTCTTCCCTTTGATATCTACTTAATGATTATGAAAAATAAACTTGTTGCTATATTTATTTTTCCGTCGAGTTTTTTTTCCAAGTGTAGGATATCCCCAGGGGGTTCTGGGTTGTTTTCCACCAATAGGGGCCCGACCTTCACCACCTCCGTGAGGGTGGTCTATCGGATTCATAACCAGCCCTCTTACGCTAGGACGTTTACCTAGCCAGCGTTTCACTCCCGCTTTACCTAAGCTTTTCTGATTCACCCCAATATTACCTACTTGTCCGACTGTTGCTGAGCATTGTTTGGATATAAAATGTAGTTCTCCGGAGGGTAATTTTAGGGTGGCGAATTTACCCTCTTTTGCAATAAGTTTAGCCACAGTACCTGCTGCGCGAACTAATTGTCCACCTTTTCCACGCGTGATTTCTAGATTATGCAGAGATGTACCCAATGGTATCTTGTTCAGTGGTAAAGAATTACCAATTTTTATAGAAACCTCTGTACCCGAAATTATCATATCTCCAATTTGAGCCCCTCGAGGATGTAAAATATACTCTTTTTCACCATTTATATAATGGACGAGACAAATTTGTGCGTTTCGATTAGGGTCATATTCTATGGTTATTATTTTACCAGATATATCTTTTTCGTTCCTTTTAAATTTTATTTTACGATATAAGCGTTTATGCCCTCCTCCCCGATGTCTTATAGTGATTATTCCTCTGACATTACGACCCTTACCACAATGACGCTTTCCAGAGATCAAATTTTTTGATTTTGCTTGACCCGTTCCGCGTCTAGTGCGCGTGCTTGTAGGCTCAATTTTGGATAATTTTATTATCATAACATTTAAATAATTTTCTCCTAATTTTTAATTTGGTGTAGCGTGTTATATGGGCCGTGAGTGGGAACTTAGTTTCCGTTTGGGTATGCGCCCTTGGATTGCTATTGCGTATTCAGCTCCTGTTGCAGCTGCTACCGCAGTTTTCTTGATCTATCCAGTTGGTCAGGGCAGTTTTTCTGATGGGATGCCCTTAGGAATCTCTGGTACTTTCAATTTCATGATAGTATTCCAGGCTGAGCACAACATTCTTATGCACCCATTTCATATGTTAGGTGTAGCTGGTGTATTTGGAGGTTCCCTATTCAGTGCGATGCATGGTTCCCTAGTCACTTCTAGTTTAATTAGGGAAACTACCGAAAGTGAATCGGCTAACAAAGGTTACAGATTTGGCCAAGAGGAAGAAACTTACAATATTGTAGCCGCTCATGGTTATTTTGGCCGATTGATTTTCCAATACGCTAGTTTCAACAATTCCCGTTCGTTACACTTCTTTTTAGCTGCTTGGCCTGTCATAGGTATCTGGTTCACTGCTTTAGGTATAAGCACTATGGCATTCAACCTAAATGGATTTAATTTCAACCAATCTGTAGTGGATAGTAAAGGCCATGTAATTAATACTTGGGCTGATATCATAAATCGTGCGAATCTTGGTATGGAAGTTATGCATGAACGTAATGCACACAACTTTCCTCTAGATCTAGCCACTTTCGAAGTTCCAGCTACAAATGCATAAGATAAGGATTAGGTCGTATTATAAAAGATGAAAAACCGGAGCTCTTCTATTGAAAAGTGGGAATTGCTCCGGTTTTGCTTTTTTTGTTTGGGGCGGATGTAGCCAAGTGGATGAAGGCAGTGGATTGTGAATCCACTATGCGCGGGTTCAATTCCCGTCGTTCGCCCCCGATCCTGGAGTGAATATTTCTTATTTAATAGAGAATGTTAGTAATTATAGCAGATCAATTTTTAGGTTATGTAAATAGATAGACCAGATGGCGTGCATCCAGTAGGAATTGAACCTACGACTTCGCCAATTATGAGTTGGGCGCCTTAACCTCTTAGCCATGGATGCTTAAAGAGGACCTTGAAAGATAGACATAATAGAGATAGGATATAGAAATCAATACAGAACTGGTATCATAATAAAGACTAAACACATTTGAATCAAAAATATATTATAAAAAAATATATGATAAAATATATATTTATAATAAAATGGATAATCCAAGTAAACTAATAAACTAAAGGAGATTTACACAGACATGAAAAAACAAAATCGCAAATTTGGTATTTTCGAATTGCGAGAGATAATGAGAGAGATCAACAAGTCGAAATATTTCTTAGATTCATGGACCAATTTTTATTCAGTGGGATCCTTCATTTCCATTTGCTTCCGCCAAGAACGGTTTTTAAAACTCTTTGATCCGCGAATTTTGAGCCTCTTACTTTCACGCAATTTACCGGGTTCAACAAGAAAGAGGTATTTCACGATCAAGGGAGTCATAGTAGTTGTAGTCGGGATCCTTATATATTGCATGAACACTCAAAATATGGTTGAACGAAAAAACCTCTATTTGAAAAGATTTTTTCCTCTCTCGTTTACTTATGATGATGATCAAGCCCGTAGATTAATTAAAATGAGTATGTTGCTCCTTTCTTTTCCAAAGGGAAAAACTAATTCTTTACTGAAACCGAAAGAAAATACTGAGGTTCTGCCAATAACAAAAGTGCGGTGGAGGAACTTGATGGAGAATCGTAGTTTTCATGAAATGGTTGCCGGAATTGATATCTTATTAAAAGAAAAAGCGCTCCAAGATCTTGAGTTTCCGTTTGTATATTATCTAGATGACAAAGAGCCAAATTCGGAATCGCGATTCAAAATCTTAGGGAAAAGTTGGATTTATTATCTTATGCCTGCTTTTCGTGAAAAAATACCACAAGGAGGGCTCAAGTCAAATAGGATTGAGCATGTTTCTGATCTCTTCTCGAGAAAAGGGGGGACGATCTCCTTGCAAAATTGTACTCAATTTTATTGGTGGCAATTCCACCAAGATCTCTGGCGAAATGATAGGCCCGAATCCTATTTTTTTTTTAGTAATATGAGGTTAAACAAGGATCGCTTTTTTAGCAAGGGGCGAAATATATGGTCAAATCTTCAGTCTGCTTCCACAAGATCAAGATCTCCTTTTGTTCCAGGAAAGAACTTGAGTAAATCCTCTTATCCACCCATAGACCTTTTTGAGTCCCTTCAGAATGAGGATTCGGAATATTCTGGATTGATTCATCAAAAAAATATTCAACAACGAGCAAGTTCTTGGGATCCTTCCTTTCTTGAAACGGAACGCGAGAAAGATAAGATTTCTCAGCGGTTTCCGGAAAAAATAGAACATTTTCGGACAAGATTCCTTGGGTCTTTTTGCTCTGAGAGATGTTCAGAACTATATATAACGTCGACTCCGATTGAGAGGGCCACTAAAGATCCTCACTTTGCGAAGAAACCTCTTTGTTTTGTCCGGCGAGCGGAAAAGAATGAAATACTTCATTTAGTAAAAATCATTCTTTATTTACAAAAGACTGTCTCAATTCATTCTATTTCATCAGATCTGGCAAAAAAAAATAAATTATTTAGTTTAGTTCAGCGATTTTATTTGAAAGTCGAAGAGATCATGCAAGGAAGAGCAGATCTATGGACTCTAGTAATAAGCGAACCGGATATGGTGTATCATAAGGAATTTTCTTTTTATCTAAGAGATCTCCATCGGAATCAAATTCCAAGAGAGCAAAAAGTGGCAGCTCTTCTCAATTATCGAACTCAAATAAACTATAAAATCAAAAAGGATAGATACAAATGGTCGAATAGCATAAATAGTTTACAGGAACAGTTTGAACATTTCCTTTCTTCTGAGCAGAAAAAGTTTTTTCAAGTTCAAAAGAGTCGTTTTGAAGGCACGTTTCAAGTCATGCAAGTGAAGTTTGGTGAATTACGTGTTTTTTTGATTCGATTTCCTGGTCAATTACGTGCTTCTATTCTTCAATTACGTGCTTCTATTCTTCAATTACGTGTTTTTATTCTTCAATTACGTGTTTATATTATTGAAAAATGGATTTATTGGTCTGAGGTTCGTAAGTACATAGAGAAAAAAGTACAAAAAAGGGTATATAAGTTGATTCCTTATCTGTTGGACAAACTTTTCAAGGCAGTTCGGTCCTTCTTTTCGCCCCATTCGCTTGTTGGCTTGTTTACTAAGATATTTGTTTTTGTGACTAAATTTCTTTTCTTTTGGGCTAATTCACTTTTTTGTGACTGTGTAAGTTTAGGGAATACTCCAATTCAGAGATCCAAAATTTATATTTATGACTTGCAAGGGCCAACTCATAAACTTTGTGATCGGTTGTTAGAATCAATAGGATTTAAAATGGTTCATTTAAAAAGACTGAACCCCTTTTTTGTGGAAGAGTCGAGTCCTTCCAACTTCGTAGTAAATGGAGCAATAACATCACTTAATAAGCTACCAATTGACTCATTACATACTCGAACCAAATATTTCTATAAAAAGGATTCCGATTTTTTAAAAATCTTCCACGATCAAGAAAATGGGTTGAACCCCGCGAATCAATTTCAAGTAAATTCATTAATATATTCTTTTTATAAAGCAAATAGACTTCGATTCTTGAATAATCCGGACTGCTTTTGGCTCGATTGTAAGACAAGATTTCCATTTTCTGTGGAAAGGACTTGGAATACTCATTTTAATTTTCTTTATGGGCAATTTCTGAATAGCTTGTTCCTTCGTAAGAAAATAATTTCTTTTTGCGGGGATAAAAAGCATATAGGTACTAGTTCACCAATGGTAGATCTCAAATGGATATCTCAAGATTTTCACTCCGATCCAGTCATTGGTAGAGCTATTTATTCGATCATAGACACTTCTGCAACACCTCTAACAGAGACACAAATAGTCAATTTGGAAAGAACTTCTTGTCAACCTTTTTTCGATCTGAATATGAATCTATCTTATTCTGAAACAAAAAACTTTTATGAGTTTCCCAATTTCATTTCAAAGATGGGTTTGAGTAATAGTCCCTATTCAGAATGTATTCATTTTGATCGAAAAGAAAAAGGAACGAATTTTCAAAGAGATAGTTTTTTTTCTCTTTTATCAGAAAAATGGAATTTATTTCATAGATATCTGCCAAGCTTTTTTACTTTAGCAGGGTACAAATATATAAATCTGATCTTTTCAGACCTAGTGTCAAGGTTTTTGGCTTTATCATGGCAAAGTCTTCAGATGGAATTAGGGAAAATGCCCTTTTTTATAACAATCGAGAGCTTGAGGAAGGGGGGATTCAATCACTTTATTTTGGGCCTAGATCAAAAAACTTCGGTAAAGATGTTCTATTTAAAGACTTTCTTTGTGATTTTTGTTGGGTATCTCATTACTATGCATCTTTTCTTTGTTTCGCGAGCGTTTATTAAGTTATATAAAAATTTTAAAAGTTTAAACTCTTTTATGAGTTCCTCATCTAGGATTGAGGTTCGAAAACTTTTAGATAAGTATCCTATCTCTGAACCAAATGATTTGTGGTTAAAGAATCTGTTCAGCGATATTATGACTCGAATTGCTTTTTCCATAAATGTCAGCAAGCTAAGTCATATAAGTAATACAAGTAAAGATATTTATTCCTTGCTCAGAAAAAGAGAAAACGTGAACTGGGAGTGGATTGATGATCAAATTGAATCCTGGGTCGCGAACACTAATTCGATTCATGAGGAAGAAAGCAAATTTTTGGGTCAGTTAGTCACATTAACTGCAGAAAAAAGCGTTCTATTGAGTCTGACTCATAGTGATCATTTATCAAAGAATGACGCTGGTTATCAAATCCTTGAACAACCGGGAGCACTTTACTTACGAGACTTAATTGACATTCAGCAAAAGCATTTAATGAATTATGAGTTCAATAAAGCCTGTTTTGCAGAAAGACGTCTATTCCTTGCTCATTCTCAGTATTCACAAAGGGCATCTCATGGAAAACCCTTTTCCCTACGCGTAGACTCATCTCCCTCTAGGGGTAATTTAGTTATAGGTTCTATCGGAACTGGACGATCCTATTTGGTCAAAACCCTAGCGACAAACTCCTATTTTCCCTTCATTACGATATTTGTGAACAAGTTACTGGACAAGAATCCTCCTAAATTTCTTTCTGATATCGAGAAAGTGGAGAAGAGTGACAATATTGATCCTAGTTACGATATCGATAGGGTGGAGAAAAATGAAAGTATTGATAACGACATCGGTCGTGACTTTGCTACGGAGCTGGATCTGCTCACTTGGAATGTGCTAACTACGGATAGTGAGATGAAGGCTCAAATCGACCGATTGTCTATAACTCTTCAATTTGAATTAGCACGAGCAATGTCTCCGTGCATAATCTGGATCCCAAATATTCATGATCTAGATGTGAATGAGTCCAATTCCTTATCCCTCGGTCTATTAGTGAACCAGCTATCCAGGGATTGTGAAAGGTGTTCTCCTAGAAATAATCTTGTTATTGCTTCGACTCATCTTCCCCAAAAAGTGGATCCCGCTCTAATAGCTCCGAAAAAATTAAATACGTGTATTAAGTTACGAAGGCTTCTTAGTTCACAACAACGAAAGTCCTTTTTTACTCTTTCATATACGAGGGGATTTCACTTGGAAAAAAAAATGTTCCATACTAATGGATTCGCATCCATAACTCTGGGGCCCAATGCACGAGATATTGTAGCACTGACCAATGAGGTCCTATCTATTAGTATTACACAGAAAAAATCAATTATAGACACTAATACAATTCGATCCGCTCTTCATAGACAAACTTGGGATTTGCAATCCCAGGTAAGATCGGTTCAGGATCATGGGATCCTTTTCTATCAGATAGGAAGGGCTGTAGCACAAAAGGTACTTATAGGTGATTGCCCTATAGATCCTATATCTCTCTATCTGAAGAAGAAATCCTGTAACCAGGGGGATTCTCATTTGTACAAATGGTACTTCGAACTTGGAAAGAGCATGAAAAAATTGACGATCCTTCTTTATATTTTGAGTTGTTCGGCCGGATCGGTTGCTCAAGATCTTTGGCCTTTACCCGGAAAAAATGGGATTACTTCCTCTGGACTCGTTGAGAATGATTCGGATCTAGTTCATGGCCTATTAGAAGTGGAATGCGCTCTGGTGGGGTCTTCTTCTATCCTTGATCAGCAATTTCTTTATGAATCGGAGTTTGAAGAAAGCCCGCAACAGATTGAGGAGGATTTAGTGAATCACATAGTTTGGGCTCCTAGACTCTGGCGCCCTTGGGGCTTTCTGGGAGTTTCCTATGAAGAGAATGATTCGGAGAGTGGATACGAGACACGAGATAGCTCTTCCAAAGAATTCATTTGGGACCCTACAGATCCATTCTTTTTCCTATTCAAAGATAAGCTCCCAGGCTCTGTGTTTTCACGTCGAGAATTATTTGCAGATGAAGAGATGGCAAAGGCGCTTCTTACGTCCCAAATTGAGCATATGTTTTTATCTAAAAACACACGCTTTTTTAGTAACAAGACACAAGAAAAGCATTTTGAATTTTTGATTCATCGTCAGAAATGGACTACTAATGGATCTTTCCCTTCTAATACTCTATCCGAGAGTTATGAGTATTTATCAAATCTGTTCCTATCTAACGGGACACTATTGGATCAAATGACAAAGACTTTGTTGAGAAAAAGATGGCTTTTCCCGGATGAAATGAAAATTGGATTCATGTAAAAGATCGGATCGATCGAATCTGTATATCAATACCGATTCGATCAATCCGAGCTCTCTTTCTTGAATTGCGCATTCGAAAGAGTATGCC